TGTGCCCGCCGGGAGGGAGGGAGAAAGGGAGGGAAGCGGTTCCTGTGATCGGCATACATTTCCTTTTGGACCACCCATAAAAGCCGTATTTTGACTTCTATCGGGGCGACAATATCCAGCAACGGGTTCCGTGGGATGGGTTACCGATCCAGATCCTGGGGATGATAGAGCCTTGGAATAAGCGTGTGTGATGGGACGGAACATGGCGGCTCGATAGGACCCCACACCTAAGGCTAGCATCATATAACCTGGTTGGGACATGGTGGAATGGGCTGACACTCCTTCGAGATCCCGCTGGGCGAGAGCTATGGTAGCTCCTGATGAAGCTGTCACGCCACCCACCCAGGAGATCGAGCCCATGATGGAAGGTGGGGCCTCAGGGAGCGGGAACATTCGAGCCACGAGCGAGAAAGATTCCCGCCGCTACCGTAGTAGTAGCAGCATGAGTAGGGGCTGGAATAGGAGTAGGTCCTTACTTACGTGGCATCGGGTGACCGTGCGTGGAGCGGAGATTGCGCGGCGGGTTTGGCTACAGAGCCCGGGAATAATGGAGTGGCACGAGGGATGGCGGGAAGTAGACTGACTCCGTGATCGGTGAGCAACTCGTTGAATCGTACGGATGAATCCTCGGATTCAAAACTGCCTGTTGTCCGACCGAGAAGAACCCTAGATTCCTGGTGGTGATCCAAAATCCCCCACACGATTGGTTACAGAAGCTTTTTGGCAAGCATCAGCCGCGCTGGCTCGAGTGAACCGGGAACCTATTGATGGGTAGGGGCACATTCCTACTAATCCCCGGAAAATGTGGATTTGTATCAGATTGGGGCTAGGAACTGATCCCCTGGCATGAAAGCGTTGGAGGGGCTGGGATGAGCGAAGGGCCTTAGGTACCCTTGGTCGTGACACATATGATGACTGTCGCTGTGAATCGTAACCGTGACTCCCGTAGTAGTGATTAGTACCGGCATGCATGATAGAGGAGGAGTAGGTGGATCGGTTAAATGGCCCGTCGTCTCCGAAGCAACGTTCTCGTTGTAAACCCGGGCGAGACCGTGGTGGTTATCGGTGGATCGGATCACCAGCGATTTGTCGCCAGGGGGTGTGGAGAGGAATGAACATAGCTATGCTTGACAGGAAGGCGCTGATACTAGCATACACGCGACGAAGATTCTTGGTCACTACGGGGGGAGATTGATAATCCCAATCCTATGGGAATGGGGGATGCGGACGGGGGTGGAGGCACCATCCGAGCGTATTGATATATCAGTTTCGTGGAATATTCTTTTGGAAATGAAATTCTTTTACTTCTGGTACTTGGCGATACACTAATGGGTGGGAGGGGAAAGGAATGATAGAATTGTATCCCGTTCGGAACCGCGAGGCAACCGCCGGCGAAATCTGTTGGATCACCGGAACCGATTCCGTCTATCCCCCCGCCGATTGAAGAAGGGCGGAGATGAATAATCGATTTACCCCATTCGGGTGGTACCTCACGCATCCCCGAATTGAGATACAGATCCTTCTTCGTCAGAAGATAGTTTTTCGTTACGGGGCTTGACAGGAGATGGAACAATTGTAAATACTTGCTTCACTACAGTTATCAACGTTCAATTCATAGCCATTTACCATTCGTGAACCAAATTCTATGACGGATACGTACGCAGCGACTGAGACCGGGGGTGAGCAACCTCGAGTGGAACCAGGGAGATCTCACGATATTCGTCATCTCGCGTCATTAGAACCAAATTTAAGGCCGAATACTAAAGTATCGATCTATCGAGTATTAATGATTTGTAATGAATCTACTAGGAATCTGGGGCATCCCTGGCTGGAAGGTGCGGTGGCTAAAGGGAGAGTTTCGCATCCCCGTCTCGGGAACAAGATTACCGTTTGTGGAATGCTGCGTCCTGGTAGGGGAGCGCAATGCAACGGGTTAGGACATCGACAAAGTTTGGCTCGATCCGTAGTAGATCCCACTTGTTTGAATGGGGAAGATTCGATCCTTGATAAGTAAATATTCAATTTTTGTAATGCTAATACTATTTCCGATACCTAATCGTCGGGGTCATTGGAAGCATAAATCTTTGAGTTACTTGGAAGGTATACACAAATTATAGTATATGCTTACGGGGTATACGCAGAAAGGAGGTTTTCTTCATCAAGGCGCGGCTCCGGAGAGGCGTGGTACGGGGGGGGATTCGTCAAACCAACCGTTTAGACGGGGGAAGCCGATCCGGCCGCGAGAAAAGCTTCCCTATGACTCGAGCCATTCCGATCCGACCGGTCGCTCCAATAGTTCTTCCTATTACTTACGCGACAGACGGGATTTCCATCGGCCGGCGGGTAGTCGTGAGTGAAATAAGTTGAGTGAGGCGTGGGGTACAAAGGACGACTATAGCTTGCGGAGCGTTCGCCCCCAAGGCGGGAAGGACTTTTGGCGATTCCCACCCCCTGGTGGAGAAGGTTTTTACTCCCCGATCGAACGAAATATCTCGCGAACGGATAATATGGAACGGTTTGGAAACAATGACGGAATAGTTTCACGAAATTTGAACCCAGGTGAAAAGGGGATTTTATCTGCCCAGTTCCTCATACGGTACCGCATGATGAACGGATGAATTGATATTTTTCTCTAGCTTATCCAGAATACTCGACCCCGAGAATCCCACTTTTCCGGTACTCACTCTCCTACATCCGGCGGCCGGCAGACCAGGAAGGATGCTTAACGGCGGAATGTAACGAAATGCCGCCTGATTCCGCTACTCTCTCGTCGGAGCAGCGGGACGACGGGGTTTGAACACGCGACCTCCATCACCCCGAGCGAGACGGTACGCTACCCAGCTGCGACATGCTCCGCCTCTCCCTCCTCGAGGGATTCCTTAAAATATTATTTCATTATATTGTTGTTGCAGGGAAAGCGAATCTCTAGAATCATCATATATTACACGACCCTATTGCAACGTCATCATGATTTGACAATTGGCATGAGGTATGCTATTATGTCCATGTTCCCCAAAAAGCCGCCGTGGTGGAATTGGTAGACACGCTGCTCCTAGGAAGCAGTGCTAAAGGCATCTCGGTTCGAATCCGAGCGGCGGCATCCCTACGAAACGGATGGAGAAGAGCGGAAAGAGGCTTGGATTTATATACATTGATTTTCAATAGGATTTTTTTCCATCCCGCCGGCCGTTGGAACTGAAGAGACTGAGGAGTTGGTTGCCTCGCGCATACCAATCATAATAAATCTATTGAATAGAATTTTGGGAGTCGGCGGCCCATTCCATTTCAGAATAGATGATGCGAAAGATTCCGATTGTTACGATATTCGGAATCCTGGAACGAATGTCAGCTCACATATCTCCTCCACCCCCTTTTTTTGTCACTCGTCCCTACCGGGGAGAGTTGGTCTGTGAGGGGAATGAGGAACTTGGTGATTCGGGCCGTAGAAGCGTGGTAATCGCTCCCGCTTGCGTAACAGGATTCCCACTAAATCGCCGGCTTTATCCTGGGCACCCACCGTCAAGTGATCTATATGAGCCATCCACGCTTCCCCCACGGAGTCCCCGTTTAACTCATATGGTTCTCATTCGTGGCCATAACGATTGGTCGGGTACGACTACCGCACCAGGTGCAATGCCAACTCACGGTCCTGCTACTCCAAGCGTCTCTGGGGAGGTGCAGCAATCTACAGTTTTAGTGCCTGCTCCACAATCTCATCGGTCGATGACGCATGCTAGTACGATGACGCCTAGCCACGCGGCTCCCTCACGTGGGTCTTTGCTAGCAATGGCTTTCTTAGTCATTGCTTCGGGAGAGCATCCAGATCTTCTGGCTCACGATCCCAGTACCTCCATCTGGTCCTTCATCACAGAGGGGAATGATGGGAGGCGTAGCGGCGAGGGTTCGCCGAACATCCTTCTCTCGTTACCCATGGATCACCGCGAGAGGAAATCGTCTCAACGATCAGATCATTGGAGTTATCGAATCATCAGTCTGGGCTTCCTTTCCTCAACCCTCGGTATCCCTCCCGGAGCAGTACGGGCTAATGAGGCACGGGGATATCACCGGAATCGGGATCCCAAAGAGACTCGGGCCCCAATCACCCGGCTCACACTCGCAATTCATCCACACACAAGAATGACTAAGGGTTGGCAGGGTGGAAAACCAGCAATTGCAGCTCCTCCCGGGTCCCCTATAACTCGGATTCGCCACTCGGGAGTCGATCTATCGGGAAGGGGTTTACACAGCCACGGATGGTTGATCCGATGCGTCCCAGTGCACCCAATCCCGCCGTTCCCCAATCGATAAAATATAGTTCGAAAGATCCTGTAATGTATAGACCGTCGGGACCGTGATCCAAAGCTCTTCCCTTGGAGAGGAGTGGATTATGGGAATCAGCACAATGAGGAGTTATTTCCATAATTCACTCTTTGTCACTCAGGAATTAATCGGATGAGAATTGCCATTGACTCCAGCCGGGGATCCTGAGATCAGGTAAGTTCCGCTTTTGCGCAGGGACAGGACCGAGTTGGGATAAAAACCAATGCCTATTATATATAGGCAACAATGGACAAATCGGGATGGTAATCTCCCGTGCGTGGTCCAGAATCCATGACGCGAGGCACCGGAGTAGTGGAGACCTTGTACCCGTAGGGCATTTGACGACGTAGCATGGATAGCGGGTGGATGGGAGTTGATATTATTCCAATCGCTCCTATCACGATAACAATTATTTTCGAGTTGAATAGTTTTTACTACCGACTACCCCCGAAGAAACCATTGATTCCGCCTTCCGCCGCGGAACCACTCATGCCCGGCAGTGCGAGAGATGCGATTGGGGGGCCACTGGACATGGTGAATATTCTGGGCATAGGAATAGCCATCCCCATCCGGCCGAGGGAAGGGGTGTGCGTTCTACCGCAACTTCCTTACCGGGGAGGGTGCAGCACCCACCAATTAATCCGTGAGAAATCATTCGTAAAAAGGCTCCTCCGTTGGGGCCTATATCTGTCATGGGACCTATTCCGATGAGTACGAAACCCGTATGAAATACTGGTGGATGAGCAATTCTTCTCTCCAAGCTACGTTGATTCAAGGAGATTGAAGCCGCATAAACAATCTGAATCGCTCCTACCGCCGCCAACCAAGGGGCGAACATGGGGTGAGCGTGAGGTGATGATTCCATATTAATCCTGATTGGTCCGTACCCCCCCCGTTTTCGACGATACCCTAGCTGGGGGCATGCATGTACTATAATAATGCGCCTCCCCACGAGTATCCGGCGACCGGGTGTGCGAGGGAAGAGAAGATTTCACGGCATAAGCTATGGGAAAGCTTAGGTGTGAGACCATTTCCGATGCCATGGGGTAGGACCTATCAGCCGGAACCCGGAAATCTAACGTTGGTTCGTGAGGCACGTAAAGACCCATGGTTATAGCCCCTGCTAGGGGGGGGGGGAGATTTATCCAGAATCCTCTCTCAATCGAACGAATGGGTGGTCGTTAGACTCGAAGTAATAGCAAAATGTGTGGGTTATTGGGGGGAACTCTGGCAAGCGAATTCCCAGAGTGTACCGACGAACAATCTTGTTCCCTCCGTGGGGGGAATAGTGGGATTGGTGGACCCGCGAGTACAGGCGGGGGAACAATTATTGTTGGCCAAGGGCAGTTGCTCGTAATGGAGGTAGGAGGGACTTTTGTTGGGGAACCCGGGGATCGAGAGGCGGCAATTGGGTTCCCTTCGATCAAATGAGTATGAATTCTTGTTAGGGGAAAGAAAGTAGGTTAGACCCTTTAATCATGACCAGAAAGATCACGCGATTTATTTCGATTCCTCCCAGCAGGTCCGTAATCGGTGAGCTGAACCCATACTTCGAGTTGTTTCGGATCCCGGGTAGACGCGTGCACTCAAGGGATCCGTCGGACGAGCAGATTCACACCTTTTACGCCCCACGCAGTCTTCCGTTCTGGGAGCGGGGGCAGTTTGGTTAGCCTTACATCCATCCCATGGTATCGTTTCTAATGCATCTGTGGGACGAGCTCTCACGCGTTGAGTACGACCAATACATGTATCATGAATCTTTGCTGGATGTGCCATTGGATTCTCCGACCAGGGGTAGATGGAGTCGTAGGCCCTGGATTCACTGGGATCTCAATATATTGCCAATAGCGCTACTATGATTATATCGGGAAAAGATATTGCCCGAGCCCCAAAACAGATAGGCGTCTGGGACATATAATAACTAGGTATAATAACTAGGGTCGTTTACCCTACTCCGTCCCCCCCACCCGTGGAGCAGGAAGATTTGCATGAATTTCGAATCCGTTTCATAGACTCTAATGATATAAATTCCTAATAATTCTAGTCACTGGCAAATAAATGGATTCGTTTCACAGAAAGCATTATTTTTCTTTTTAAAATATTAATCGGAATGAGGGGGTAATCGGTGACGTACCGGCATCGTAGATTCTCCCACATCCGTATGTCTCGAGGGAGGGGGCTGATGCGCGGCGGTGAACAAATTCATCACCGTTTCAACGAATCGAACTGATCAATACGAATTGATCTTGCATTGCGATATATAGCTGGAACGATGGCTGAGCCAATAGCTGCTTCCGCGGACGCGATAGCTGTAACGGATATTGCAGAAATTTCTCCTTCCATCTGTCGAGCGCCCAAATAACTACTAGATGTGACAGGATTCACATTGACCGCATTCGGTACTGACTCGGGACACATAGGTGCTCTAGCCGTGTTCCGACTCTTAATCGATCCATAGATACCGGTGCGGAATAGAAAAGCACCTGAAATGGGTGCACGCTCGAGCATGATGAATTAACTCCTTGGAAATCCGAAGGTATTTATACTTCGGTCAATATACGTGAATTGTATCGGGTTCCACGGACGGCACTCCTTCCTCGTGGAGCAAAGAAATCATCTTTTGCCTGTGACGCTTTACCCTCCCGTCCAACCATTCCCTCCGAGCCACGGTGGGTGATGGCTCCTCCCACTAGGGCGACTAGAAGAACTATGGAGAGGGGTTCGGGTGGGAGCAAAGGATCGGTTGATGAATCAGATCCAATACGTTGAACGCTACCCATCGAGGAGTTTTCGACGTTCTTCGATAATACGGTGGTGGGGGATATCCCGTACCGGGATGTATCCAGAGTCGTATCGATCGGTGGAAGGGAAACACTTGTACGAAGTGCCGAAGTCATTCCATCTCCTACAGTCCGGGATGCAAAAGGATGGAGGGCTTGGGGCTTACTCACCGGCGTAGCGGCGAATGGGATTGGAACATTGACAGCTCCTCCCGCATGAATTGGTGTTTGTGCAGCAGCCACGACGAGATCCGCATCCAGGGAGGGGTGTGCGAGGGATATACGGACAGAGACCGACCCCGACGGGGGAGCAGAATAAACTATGTTCGCGAAGAATACCACTCCCAGATTCCCTAAGGCAAGACCCGACTCCGAAGATACAGAAACGACGTCGTGTATAGATTCGGGTGAATTAATTGTGCCCGCAGTGGATCGGCGGAGTCCTTTACCCTGGGATCTCATTCGCTGACCCAGACAGAAACATGCCGCATTATTCCCTCGCACACCCCTCTATCGCCGCCGTGAGAGGGAGTGTGTGAGGGGGGTATTGACGACCGGTAACGATACATCAGTATGTTATAGGTTGATGGTGATGATGTATCATCCCCTGCCCCTCCATCCGGAAGTGGGGCATCCCCCGGAAGACCAACCCCCCGAGGCAAATAACCGAAACAACTCGAAATGGCTCGAATTGTGCGTAATCTCCAGTCACTGATACGGACAAACGTCCTAAAGCAATTTGATCATGATTCGATTCATGACGATCATAAGTTGGGGGTTCGTACTCTCCAGTCATCGGCGAACGATTTGTGGGACGAAACTCGACGACGCGATTCCCGCGAAATATGCGGCGGAGGACTCCGGTATCGGTACTGTGGCTCCTCGATCGCTTCTCCTCCATGCCCCCCCCAATCCCCGGTCAACGACGGGTGGATGAGTTGGACGTACACGAACACATGCTTCACGAGCTATACGTTTATCAGATTCGGAGTGAATACGTCCGCGGAATCTCTCCGACGGAATCAATTTATCGTAAGGATATTGGATGGTCATAGGCAGACGATCCATGTGATCAGGGGTCACCATGAAACAACGAACCGCATATCTCGCAGCTTGGATCGCCTGTAGACTATGACGACTCCGGAGTCCATTCACCATGGGGAGCAGCGTACGGTGGATATCCCTGAATAAATCATTTAGTCGGTTTATTTCTTGTTCGATTCATGAATCATCGGGTGAATCTATGCATTGAAGGTGCGTTGTGAACTATACATTTGTTATACGATCCCGTTCACGTGAAGAAAATGTTACGGCGAACTTAGACTTAGGGGTTGGAAGGAGGCTGTTGCTGTTGACGATGGGTTACCCGGAGCGACAGGCAACGGAGATTTCCAGCCGAGATCAAGCCAGCGGTTGATCCATCCTCACCCTTGGTAAGGTCCACCTCGCTCGCCGTGATGATGGTAATGAACGGGGGTGAATGAGCTTTGGCTGATGCAACGACAATCCCCACTGCGATACCGATCACCTCACCAGTTACGTCAGTCATATTTGAGCCAGGGTGACCGAGACCAAGGGCTGGGAGGGATGGGATAGAGGGGTTCCTCCATCCTCCCGGATGAGGAACCGTTGCGAACGACGAAGGAGCTGATGGGTTTGAGTGGGGAGCAACATAGAATGAACCGGATTTTATACCTGGATACTCAGTTTGATGACCCGCTACCGATTCTTCTTCCGCCTCTGGTAGTAGATCGGAAGGCAATCTCTCGCGTTCCGCCGAGGAAGATATGGAGGGGGCTACGGAACCTATAGGCTGGCGCCGCAAATTCCACCCCCGAAAACCGTATTTAGACTGCGCTCCAACTGTATCAACTGTGCCCAGACTGTTGGACAATTATGGTCGATGTTAACAATGCAATGCATTGATGCCAACACCTCTGTTCCAGGACCGTACGTGAGACTTTAGCCCCATACGGCTCCTCAAAGGCTGTCGAGAGACGAAGAACAAGCTTTATATCATAATCAATTTGCTTGCGTCATGGATGATTCTCGCTCGACGAACCCCATAAGATTATGTCCGCCATGGTGATAAAAGCCTCTGGATCTATCCCATCCTTCACGTTCTCCCATCGGCACGACGAGCTCTCGAGTCTCTGAGATGATGAAAGATTATCTTCCTTCCCTTTCTTGATAGAGATTCTATTCGATCCCCATTAACTACGGATCAATCGATCAATTCATCAAGAGTTTCATTGCCATCCCTAATCACAGTATTTATCCGCAAATTGACCCTCTTCCTCTTTTATTTATGTATGCTCCGAAACACTCGATTTCAAATGGAGTTGACTCATGACCATTCGTTGAGGGTGGAGAACTGCATAAAGGATTACTTCGTTCACTACAGTCATTTTTTTTTTTCTTTGTGGATGGGGATACACTCCAGATTGGGTGTCTCAGGAAGTACTTTTCGGTCATCTCTACCAATGCCGAGTCCCTATCCCATTACCACGGATTCCTTTCCGGGGTGGAAAGGAAATCCGTAAGATACCTCACCCCCTGCGTATATTAGTGTTCCTGCCCATCTACTTCCGCTTGATTCCGAGCGAGCATGATAGTAAGGACTTCATACAGCCATTCCTTCTGCCCCCGCTGCCGGGCCCGGTAACCGATCCCCTCGTTCCGAACCCGGGGTGCGGCGCAGTTCCACAAGTGCTTTGCATGCTCTCACCCCTGTATGTGGAGGGTGGGGCTTGACCCCGCTGCTGCGGGCATATAAGCCGGCTGTCTGATCTCACCCGCATGACCACCATATAGTTGTTCCCTGGTCCGATACGGAGAGAATTATCCTTTTGCCGATCGACCCTGTCTCTCCCAACAAAGAGTTGGTCTTCTGACGAGCCACACGTGGGGATACGGATGACACACACACGAAGCTGAGGGGATTTCGTAACTGATGGATTGAGCAGCTCGGGGACCACCTAGGGAGGAATATTCGTCATTCGACCCGTACCCCGTCATTAGGAGTCCGAGAGGAGCTATACTTGAGACGGCGGCGGTCCGGGAAAGAACACCTGTACCGGGATCAGCCAAAACGATGCTATGGCCGCCAGAGGGGATTACTGAATAGCCCATAATAAGGACTGGTGTGATCACCATAGCCGGTCCGACGCCGAACAACCAAGAATCTCCCTTCGATGGAATAGTATCTTCTTTCAACAGTGGCTTCATTCCATCCGCCGAGGCTTGAATAATTCCCAGAGGACCCGCCGCGTATTCGGGTCCAATACGCTGTTTTATCCCCGCGGATACCTTTCTTTCGAGCGAGCCGTGCAATAACTAAAACTCCCACTGCCACCACTGGTACTGGAGTCAGTGTAGAGAGGCTGATCCACGCGAAGCTGTAGAGATCATCTTTCGAAAATCCCAATCCCTGGGAGAGATCGGTCGCTCGTTCCTCAATATCTGTATCAATCACCGTTTCGACGATCAACCTCGCCCGTAATAATATCTATACTACCCGGAATTGTCACGATACCCGCCGATTTCATTCCACCGATTGAGGAAGAATTTGCGGGTTGATTCATGAAACTGGGTGGTCGAATCTTCCATCTCCGGGGAAAACACTATCATCTCCCATTGAAGAGATTCCTGATTCTCCTTCGGGAGCTTCTCCTACACGATGCTCCTGATTTCAGGGTGGGTGGGAGAAGGTTTTTTACTTACTAAGGAACTGATACTCGGAATCGTTCCAGTCCTCCGTCGAGTTCTGATCGGGCCGAGCGGCTTCCAACAAATTCTCGTACGGTCCCCCAGGAGTGGATCTTGAAGCTTGTTGAGTTATTCCCACGGACTCTATCATTTCTCCGATTCGTACCGAATTACGCGCTGATGGGTCTCCTTCTTTTTGCCGTCCGACCTGCCGATCCGATTCATCGTGGACATTGCGATCGACCTTACGAGGATCCCATCGAGCTCCCGGCGGGGCTCGCGGCATAGGCCCTGAGGAACCCCAATTTATTGCTTGCTTGCTTTCTTCCTACTGGCAATACCTACTCCCTCAACTCGTTCCGAAAGAATGGGATTGCGTGTAATAGGTCTCTCATGCTAATCCACTCTCGGCGGCAAGGAATGACCGCGGGAGTCTAAATCTAAACATTTGTCTACCCGGCGGCCGCCATGGGGCGAATCCACAGCTGCTCCGGCGGCGCGGGAATGATTATGCATCATTCGCGTACCGGTGGCAGCTTCGGATGGATCATACACCATCTCTCTCTGGGGATGTGGGAGGGAGTTTGCGCACCGACCGGTATCAGCCATGAGAGGCCCAAGCCATGACGAATGAGAAGCTATGCGACTCAACTCTGGCACAATGATTCTCATGTGACTAGCTCTCTTAGGTACTTGAATATCAATCGATCCTTCTGGCGCATTTACGGTTACTGCTTACGTGGGCACGGTGGCCAAATGATCCCATCTTGTGACATAAGGAGGATATTGTACAATTGTGCGGTTTTCAGCAATCTTCTCCATTATTCCTCTGTGCGAATAACCCGATATGGATGGGTTCACAATCGATAACATCATGTTCACCATCTGGAGTAGCGATGGGTCGAGGTGCACCATGCATGGATGGGTGATGAGGACCCATACTTACTACCATGGTATTCCCTCTTTCGGTGGGCATGGTCGCATGCCATTCTCCCCTCAATAATTATAGTTGAGGTGAATAGAAGTTCAACTATTTTCATATACTTACGATAGATCCCTGGCCGGGGGCTAGAGGGATCCATCCTCCCATGGAGGAGGGAGCGGCGAACGTCCCACCGATTCACGAATCCGTAACCGATTCAGTTAATCAACCTTCCGTGACGATAAGAATCCCCCGTCCGTCATCTCGATACGGATGGACTGGTTCACGCCCACCAGTACTGGTGGAACCTAATACGAGTTATTCAAGGTAAATAAATCTGTTGGTGACGCGCGATCCCGAGGGAAAGCTATATTAGTAATCGGGGGATTCGGTGGTGGGTTGGATGGGACACCTGGGACTCTTGCTTCCCAGGGATCGAAAGGGGCACGGAAAGTTATCCCGCGCTACCTACTACCCACTACCCACCATCCACTACCCACTAGTAATAATCGATCCTATGGGCGGGGGATTCAGATAACAGCTGGTGGAATCGCTACGACGGCTCTGCGTCAGGGTGGGAACGAGACAAGCGATTTGCCCCAGCACGAAGAAATTGATTACCGGGTCGGGATGGAATAACATCTCAAGTATTCTCGGATGTAAAGGACGGGATTGATTGGGCGCAAATGCACTTGATTCCCCCCGCCCGTTGGAAAATCAACGAATTTATTTCATCGAAGAACGATGACAACAGATGAATAATAGTTTTTTTGCTCGTATCGAACAAGGTTTCCATTCCACACCCGTACGCGGAGCCACACCTGTACGCAAAAAACCCAATTCTCTTGGGCAATCCCCTCACCACCCTTACTTAATGGAACCTCGGCTGGTCACGATCACAGGTGATTACGGGATTTGTTTAAACCCGACGAGATGATTCATTACGTTGCGGCACCTCCGACAGGATGATGCGTGTTACCACCGCCAATCCACCCCCACTCAGTTTATAAGGATCCTTGAGGGATACATACAAACTCTCAGCGTGGCAAATCGGCTTCCATTGTTCGTATCAAACCGAAATCTATTCATACGACTTGGATCCTCTAGTCGGTAACCAGGCCAAAGAAAACTTTTCATTATTTGGGTTTCATTTTCCGTATTCCGATTCTGTCCTAGCAGTTCCTCGTTCCGTCGCTCATTACCTCCCGAAGTTCCTTCCTCAGATTCTGTACCCCGATCCCCACTCTCCTCCAGATACAAGGACTCTAATATTCTCAATTCTACGCGACGCTTTGGGAGCAGGACATCGCCGATATGAGACGAATAGGAAATTGTTTTGTTCCCATCTCCGAGAATCCTCATACGTGGTACAAATTCATCATAGGGAATTAAATCTAATACTCCTTGAAACCGATTTTGGAAGTTGAATAAAACACTTAACATCCTGTACGTCAGAAAACGGTCGTCTGCTACCCCCGTGATACGGTGGTCTAGGTCCCTTAGCATTCCATTCGTGCTATCCACACGGGCGTGGTAGGGAAGTAGAGCTATATCTCTCGACATACTCTCATAGAGTGATTCTAAATGGATTCCTTTCTGAGCGTATTCGAAATTGGATCCAATGGAGACGGCACGCAGAACATTCGTGGTATCTCGTATTTTCCTCATTCTAGCCGCTACTTGTTCGGATCCCAATTCCCACCTCCTCTCGATACGATCCTTCCAGAATTCCGTTTCTATCCAATCATTGGTGCCCCTGCGACCCGCATAAGCGTATCTACTTATCAGAGAGATATTCGGTTCGCGCATAAGATTTGGGTTACGCGTCGTTAGAAATTCAGGCATTTCCAGGATATGGAATCGCTTGAAGATCTCTAAATATAGCCATGAGTGTAGATTGGAATTGAAATGCAGATTCTTTCGTTCATTAATTCGAGATTCTATATTCCCCCCATCATTAACGATCCGATTTCGACGTATATCCTGCTGGGTACGATGATCATTCGGTATGATTCCTCCCCCCATCCGCCACCCCGGGGATTCCCGAACGTCCGCCGAATTCGGTGCAAAATCTAGATAACTGTGGAATAGAAGGTTACTTTTATACCGTCTATTGATTTTCCCGGCCCGTTTCGCACCTGGGGCAGATTCGGAATAAATCCCTCGGATTGCTTCGCCGAGACTCATAGATTGATCTTTCTCTTGGGAATCGTTGAGAGGATTATCCTCCATCCGGTGCTCAACCTCAATCTTCCATCCCCGTGGTGCGATCCTACACCATATCTCCGGGGGTACATTGTACCGTCGCAGGTTCTGTAACCATTTATCCCGCCGGTCCCTCCCCCCTACAGCTCGTGGTCCTTTACCAAGTATTCCTTGTTCACCGGAGACGAAATTAGTACTCTCGTTCGTGCTGGGATTCAATTTCCAGTATTCCAAGTCCGTTGGACGAGACTTGTTTACCGCAATGCCTAATTGCCGTATCCCATGAGACACATATGCTTGAGATACTAATTTCACATCCCGACTGGAAGGAACTCCGGGGAGGTCTCTCCCCTCCCGACCAGTAGCGAAATCTCTAGCCATGAGAAATGGATTCCTCCCAGTCCCTGACCGAGATTTCCCTTGACCGAGATATATCGCATCACGAACTCCCGAGACGTATCTTCTCGTAAATATTTTTACTAATCGTATGTCGAACCGGACGGAAAGGAAGCGACGAATGAACGCAGCAGTTCTATCCACACCTCTGAACAGAACCTTCATGAAATAGGTCCTTATTCGGATCAATTGCATACGTCTCCTGCGAACCCGAGCAATTATTCGATGTATTGGGATCGACCCTGGTTCTCCGGAACCATCGGGATACCTTCGATCCTTACCTATTAGACCAAAATGAACCCCTTTTCCAGCAAGTGGCTTAGTGATCCGACCGATCCTATCATTCCCGCGGGTTATCAAAGACTCTAATTCCTTAGTACCCATCCAAGCTCTATATTCGGATTGATCCGGCGGAATTGCTAGTAGACAATTTTCTTCGTCGGGTGTAAATTCAATTGATAATTTATTACTACTTCCGCCGCTGAGCCCATAAGAGTATCTTTCTTCGCGTTCACCTGGTTCAATACCGGATACACCATTGCCTGTAGATTCGTTCATTCCAGTATCCAATTTTTTTGGATTACGAGATTCTCCGTAGGGGTTTGGACCCCCGCCGGATCGAAGAAACTTCTCACAATAAGCATGTCGAATCCCCAGAATGTTCTCCCCCCACTTCCTCCCCAATTCTTTCGGGACGGGTTTCCGAAAAGAGGGTTGTTTCTTCCTATCACCAGAGGGTGATTTCGTTTGATACCCCAATATCGTCGAGTAACCATACTCCGTTTCTCCACCAGCCGTCAGCGGGCTATCGTAACCATACGAACCTGCTTCATGGCCCGGCGGCGGGACGGGGGATTTCCTGATTCCGTTCCGGGTTCTGGTAAGATTGATCCCCATATTGTCATCCCCCGGTCTCGATCGCCTGGATACAGAATCATGCCGGTGCTTCAGGTAAAAAGGATTCACGATCTTGATCTGAAAACCTTCTCTATGCCATTGGTGCGGTAATCCCTTCGCCGAAACTCCGCCGGTACCATCATGATTGCGTCCCACATAAAATTCTCTATTCAATTCATTCCAGTCTTCCTTCCGTTCATTCGTTTGAAATATTATTGGGTAACAAATATTTTTGAATGTGACTAATATAGGTGATATTACATTTCTCCTGAGATATGATTGGGTGATCGGTGAACAACCTCTTACCCAGTGGGCGGTTGGAAGATCCCATCTCTTTGCCGTCGCAAGACGATTAGCTCTCGTAACTTTTGTTGTGGCGCGAGGGGGGAGGGGTTTTGATTCCTGCTCCCCCCCCGCGGGACAATGCGTAGAAATCAGTTTCGCATTCATGCCTGATAGAGATTGAAGCGGAGCAGATTTTTCAATCATTCCCAGGAAAAAGGGAGAATGTGTTCGGAATTGCAACGATTCCCATACCAAGGTCTTACGTCTTCGGGCACGCATTGATCCTATTACCAGATTCCGTCGATGATCCGGTTGCGGTACAGGCCGTTTTAATATTTTGAAAATTCCTGTTCGATTATTAACGGTATAATTGACACTCTTAACTTTAATGGAACGGATACCGTTCAATAAACCGAAGGATAGATCGTTTATCGGCTTTGAGACCCATCGCGGCTTTTGTTTAGAAATGCATGGAAGTCGAGTCGTCTCATGGATACGTGACACCTTTGTCACTAGAGATAAATAGGGATTCCTCTTAACGTCACCGGAGAATGAATCTTCCCGGTGATTATTCTGGAGATTCCATCTCCTTCTTCTGGCAAACGCGCGGGATAAAGAATCTTCCCCCCCGAAATGGTTGGGTGCGATCCAGCGGTCGGATCCATGAGTGGAGAGCCAAGTTGATCTTAATCCCGCAATTCTTCCACGTAATTTGTCGCTCAGAAAAGGATCATAAATTTTAGCAAAAACGCTCTTTTCATGATCATACAATCCATTCTCATTATCTACGACTTCTACCGGGGAGTATCCATTGTCCGGGGCTTCAGTTCTATTCGTTGATTCATTATTCAAATCAGATTCTTTCCGTCTACCAGTACTAACCCATTCTCGATAAAGAGGGTCCTCGCACGTTGTTAGAGGGATATCCGACGAAAGATTCACATATTTCTCCAGATTCTCGCCAGAGATTGGCAAACTAGGTAGGGGTGGGAAAGATAATCTTTGTCTCCCGTCACCCACATTTGTGTGGAAGTAATACTGAGGTATTTCCTTTTTTACGGGACTCGTCGAATTGTAACAATCTTTTACGTATCGAAAAGGCCGGATACCCTTCTGGTAATCAGATACACTAGCGGGCCATGCCTCGAGCCATGAAAATTCTTGGATACTCCCGTCCGACCGGAATTCATGACGTGTTTTCTGGGAGGGAACAGGTACAGGGGCTCTGCCAGGATACGATAAACGAGAAGCTATAACAATAATACTGAAAATTCGATGAATAATACTTCTGTCGGCTGGCGGTTCGGAGAGGCCACCATCCGAATCGGTCTTAGGAACTGCTAGTGATTCGGCTAAGTACTTGAGCGGAATGGAACCACCGGACCAACCGCGAAGGCTGCTTACCACAGATAGGAACTGATTGCTGTGGCGAAAGACGAAGAGTTTTACCAATCTCGCGAGCACGGGACTCAATAGAAGAATGTGATGGAATGGTGAAAGGATAATAGTATCCAATAACGTGCTTCGACGAACCCGAACTGTTATACTTCCTGAAGTGACTGTGTATGCTCGGTCGATCATGGCGACGGGGGGCTCCGTCGTGCGAAGCGTTCCTTTGTCCAATCGTCGACGGTACGGGAGACGGTACCGATAGAATGAAATATGTGGTGGGACTGGCGAAGTTACCGCATGCGGTTTGACTAGCATGACATAGAGATGCAGATAGTACACTGATGGCATTATGACTGGTTGCCCCACAACCAAACTGCTCGCGACTGATCCACCACTAATATCCCTATCCGGGATAAGGGCTCTCATCGATAGTGCATGGGAAAGGCCCATGGGTGATGTTGCAGCGAATCCATAATATAATCCGAATAAGATCGGTGGACCTGAAATATTTATCCACGATGGTACTGAGACCCGTGGCGCGCAGAAGTGTGAAGCCCATTTTTGCGTAACAAAATTGCTTTCTCAGGGAGGGGAAAGAGTGGGATGTAATAGACTCTCGTGTCCGAAATTAAGAAATTTTCATATAGAATTCTTTTTTATTCATACCATAAAATGGAGCTCGAAAGATTACATTTGCGATAAGGTTTATTAGTCTTTGCATCGTCAACATTATAATTCCATTGCTTCGACCGGCATAACAACCCCGATTCGATACAGTAGTCTCGTTATTAATCAATGTGTTATTCTACGCCGGACTCCCCGGTAACGGTAATTGCCGCATAAGCGGGTCGTTGTCCCCCCTCACTGAATTGGCCCACCCAAGATCTCCCAGATTGTTGCGTCGCAACGACCGGGTGACTGGTTGGGGAACGTCTCTCGCGTTGGTGAATCCGTATATTTGAGCGGAAGTGAATTCAACCGACCACTTGGTATCAACTCCTCTTGCTTTCAACGGATCAGCATTAGCCATTCCAGTGATGGCTAAGCCAGGTTGTAACTCACGCATACGTTGTATTTGATCATAATTATCCGGTTTCTCCGCGATCCGTGGCATGGGTATACACATGTCCCTAAATGTATCTCGCGGGGGTGCTGATTCAGCAGCTTGATACCGTTTATCCATATACGGAATACCAATCTCATGGACGATCGTTCCACATCTTACGGGAAATCGTGCTAAAAAAGATGCTTCTAAAAGGTTATCTCCCGTGAGGGATACAGGTTTTCCACGTACCGAATCGGGGTAATCCTTTGAGCTCTCCCACGCCTGCCCCTCCCTCTCCCTCGAGCCCCAGGTCCGAATGCCAGACACTGGACGAATCTTTTCGATCCAAGCACGCGTTCTATCGGGACCGGTAGGAGAGGGTGCTCCGATCGATCTACGTTTCCGACGTCGCATTGGAGTTGTCGCTGTACGACTCGAGAATGGATTGGCACCACGGACATAAACCCCAGCACCCAGAGATGGAAGATCAGTGTACCTCCGGGCGGGTAACCGGCCCGATACTCGAACAGATTGGCGTTTTGATTCCTAACTGGGTTGGGAAGCAACCATGGGGGTAATGGTCCAGGGGGGAACTGAGGGAGGATTCGTTTCCCTGCCGCCGGGCGCCTCAATAGGTTTCGGAGATTCCTTGCCCTGGGGGGGAGGGGGGAGAAGGGAGGGATTCTGCGCCCGGTCCCGTTCATCAACCGGACCCAAATCTCTTTCCGCGCAACGGTGTGCCGTGGCGGCTGGTACAGTATCCTCTCCCTGCGTGGGGGCGTAATCCGGTGGTCCATTCATTCGCCCTTGCTGCCACAATCGGTATTCCAATCTCGGTTTTTTCTGGTTTTGGTGCCATGCCTTCCGAATCCATTTTTATTGTTTCCGTGGTGCGGGTACCGGTCCGTGTGGTAACACCGGGATCTCTATCTCCCATTATCTGAGGACGGAGTCTTTTTGACTCTCCATGATCATTCGGTTGAGCTGGAATATCTCCTTATTCCGATTCCGCCATGGCGTAACGGGGGGTTCCGCGGGAATCATGGCTTCAAGGGCATTTTGCGGGAAATAACCACGTGTTTTTGTACCGACCACCGAAGGAAAACTATCTTCAATTTTTTGATGCGACCGAGCTACACGGCTGATGGGGCAGGGGGTATGATAGTTACCTGTTTCGCGTTCGGAAGTGAGAGTTTCAAATCTTTTCATCGACATGGAGTTATTTTCCTGATTGATGGGAATGATGATACGTACCTCGGATCATTGTCGCGGAATCAAGCGAATTCTCTTGATCATTTCCTCCTCTCTCATTCTCGATAGGATTTGAGTGGGAATCTCGGGAAGTGAACTAGATGATTCTCGATCGGAAACTTCCTTTGGTGCGATTCCTTCTGGTTGGGACAATATTTGATCCGCTGTATTGGGGTGGAAATCACGAACGTGGTTGGGATGAGGTTGAGATTCAACTGTTTCGGATGATGCTTTACCCTTCACTCTGGAAACTCGAATGTGCTCGATAAGGGGTGGGTGGTGCTTCCGATACGGGGGGCATTGGACGGGCTTCCACATACTTATCGATGAGATCTCTTTTCGAAGTGCGATTCCCTACCGAACCTGCCGATCGAAGTGGGTGCGTACGAGCTTTCTCTCTGACGGAAGCAGCAATACGATTAGTCGCAGATGATGCGTCAAATCCGTTATCCGTGATTGTAGTGCGATGATCCGCATGATTCGGTGGGGGGGGGGGGGGCAGAACCTCCGCAGACCACATCGCCCAATACATCGGATGAAATGATATCATATTCATGAAGAGCGTTTGATTCTCTCGGCGATTTAACAGTCTCTCCTACTGCGTATCCTCCGCATCCGGCTCCCGCGGGCGGTCCCCCTGCTTCCGCGCGATCAACCCCTCCATAACAACCCTCGTGAATTACATCGGGCCGAGCATCCTCATAATAATGATCTTTGGATCGCGAAGTATCTATAATGTAATAGTGGGTATCGGGGATCCCGTGGGGGTAGGAGTACTATCATGTTTAGGGTCGCATCCGGTTTGTGAAACTCGTTTACCACGTCTCGCCAAAGCAATTGGAGTATTACGACTTGTGGTTGGTTTACCGATTCCACCCTTCCCGTGAACCGCCGTTTTCGTACCAGGATTATCCTATTATTGTTTATCAGAATCCCAAATTCTTATCTCTTAGTCAATTAGTCGAATCTCCCTCTTCATTCAATCCTTTGCGACGTATTCGTAGGTTATGGTAACGTACTACTACGATTATTAGTTTCGACTATATGATTATTAGTTTCTGCTATCGGTCATAACCTCATCCGCAAGGCGTAAGGAATCTGCGGGGCGCGCGTAAGAAGTTTCGTGACGACCAATCACGAATGAGCTCCAGTCCGGGCACCGAGAAGTGAATTGGGTGTGCTGGACCGAGGCACATTGTCTATGGGAGGGTCAAGTCCTCAGTATGATGATGAAGCCAATCATTCTATGTCGTCTCGCCGCACGGAGTGAGTGATACAGGAGAGGAATGATGGTAGAAATTATGGGGAATGTGCCCGGTAATTTTGATAGGTTGTATACTTTACGGCGCTCGCGGGTGGTTGCTCCGCAACCAATCCCCCCTTCTGCAGATCGTATAACCGGCGGGACGGGGAGAAACCCCGATCCTTCCCCACTCCCATCTGCGCGTCGAGTCTGTTGTCTGCCGGGAGTGCTTGGCAGGCACTCTCCCCGGCTGGTCTGCTGCGGCCAGTGGTCAGTTCCTACGCCCTCCGGCGGGGATCCAACCAAGTGTGGCGTCGTCAGTTCTTGAAATCGGGGCTTACTTCTCAATCGTTGCGCCGCGGCACTCCGTCTGATGTGCTCCCCGGAGTCGTCAATCCGGTGGTCGTTGGCAGAGCCGCGCGTGGGGGCGGAGGAGGAGAAGGAGGAGGACAAGCCCGCCTCGTCGTGCGTGCAATTACTCGAGGCGGTTGGCGGGCGAGCTCCTTTCCGTGAACCGATGGAACGAGGCGGCATTGTACGACCGCGGTATGACCCACCGACCGTTTCGGGGTGCAGGATCGCCTTTATTAGTTCGGGGGGGTGCGAGACCCTTGGTCGGAACCACGTAGACAATGATGCTATCCGCGCGGCGTAAAGGGGCGACCGAACACAACCGCTCGGATAGTCCAACGAACCGCGGGATGGAGAGAGCCGCATCCGATCCAACTGAGTAATCGATCTTTCAATCCCCAACCGAATATGTGACTCGGACTAATCCCCCCGGCGGACTCGCTCGTCCCCGGATCAGCGCCCCCCCGAAGCTCCGTTTCGCGGGGGAGAGGGTTTATTCTATCGCATGCAGACGGGTGGTAATCAACGAAGCGGTCCGGCACGCGCCCGCTGCGGGCGGCAATGGCAATAATGCGGAGCTAACCCGTAATTCCCATGGATACGAGCTGGGCTGCTGAAGACTTCTCCCATCGCCATTGCGCGAGACCACATTCTGTGCTATAATGTATTACAGAACGACGAACAACTTCAAGATTCGTTTACTGGCGTCTATATCCTCCGCCACCCCCCGTACCCCCGGGCGTGAGAGGCGGCGGGCAAGCTTTGGTTTCGAGGCCCACCACTATTATTAGTCGATCGTTTCCTTGGGTTCACTCCCTCCCCGAGTATGAATCCGAGGTCGGGAACTAAAGATTCGCTTACTCAGCCGCGACGGAGCCTCAGCGATGGACGACAGGGCAGAGTCCGCCGCCTTATTCCTCAGTCAGCCGGGATAGCTCAGTTGGTAGAGCGGAGGATTGAAAATCCTCGTGCCACCGGTTCGAGTCTGGTTCCCGGCGTACCAGCCACGACAGCAGGAATCCCGTGGTTACATTGGTATTGCAGAATTGCCGAAGCATGGTGATCGTTTCACGAGAAAATGGATTTCCCGCGGAATCCCTCCTCCCCTCGCGTCCCGCCCCCTCCCAGTCCCGGCGCCTCCCTATTTCCCCCCTCCCCCCACCATTATTCTATCCCGATGCTCGGATCCGCGACTGGGATGAGGCTCTTCCCCAGTTAATGCGACGACGTAAGAGGACGACTTTATCGATCGGAATCTGCTTGGACCGGTGGAACAGTGGGAGCTAAACCAGATATTCATATTCCCCTTCGCCGCGCCGGCCGCAACTGTTTGTCCCACCCGCCGGCCGATGTGTATCCCCACGCGATATCTCTCACGGCCCTGTGCGTGGCCGTTTCAACCGGATCGCGCGTTCGGGGGAGGAGGGGGGGAATGGGCGCTATCGTGGCTCATAGTGATACGGTGCTTCCCACCCAGAGAGCTAGTAGCTCCTCTAGGCAGGCGACGGGGGCATTAATCGGCGTTGGACCATTCCCCCCCACACATCTACCAAAATTATTCGTTATGAGGTACGGCTTTGCGAATGGATGCAAAGGGGCTGTGATTTCATACTCTACGGCGGGTCCACCGTCGGACGGAGTCGTCACCCGTGCCAAGCAAGCGGTCTAACGACCATTCGAATAGTAGTGATGAATCGACGGTAAAACGGCCAGAGTTTCTGCACGACCGGTGGGTGGGGATAAATCCGGGATCATTGGAGAGGGGGTATTCACCCCTCCGGATTCGAGGACACAATATCTTTCCATTTCTCTCGACATGCGATCCCCAATCTAGATTGATCCGGGTCCTCCAGATTCATATTCGGTTGGGTGCCCGCCGCCCGATTTCCCATTGATTGTGCAGAGTTTGATTCCTCATCAATCCCTAATCATTATTAACCAACCACGTCGGATCAAATAATCAATGATTTCTATCAGTGCTTCCGCACCCGGCGAAAAACCAACTTTTCGTTACCGGTGGTGCCATGTAACGGATGATGGGGTTGGTCCCATACCAGATTCGGTGGGGATAGGGTCATACGGATTTTAACCGTGGACGTTCTCTCTGGGTGAAACGGATCAATTTCGTCCCTTCTTCGATAGATGGTATTATTCGAACTGCTTCGGCGGGTTCGAGAACCCAACAACATGCATCTCTTCCGCATCGGGCTCTTTCATGGCCCGGGGAGAGGGTTAGTCCGCCATCCTTCCCCAAAGGAGGGGGTTCGTGAAACGGATCTGCGTGCCCAAAGTACCTTCCTTGGGCAATCCCAAAGTCTCTCAAGTTTGCCATGCCGACGTAGGTCTGCCGAACTCTCCGGCACATATCTACTCAAAAAAAGAGTGTCTATCGTCCGAATAGAAATATGAGACTTTATACACCTTAAAAAAGCCCATGGAACAAAAATAGAATATCTTGAGGTCCCCGTACCTTCATCCTCATCACGCCCAGCATCAATAATAGGTGATGAATAAGACCGGATTTGACCGTATTAACGGAATCTCCGGTCTAGGTCAATAAACTTAAATCTCGATTTGATGCCATGCTACTGTTCTCTCCAGTCCGTGGAGTAAGACACGGCGGATTTTTCACGCAAGATTCCCTCTCTCTGTATCGGATAAATAGATGAACGCATTTTGAAAGGCATTGGCGCACGTGTGGACGAGGCGCGCTACCGCTGAGCTATAGCCCTCCCCCCCCTTCTACTCAGAGTGTAACTTCGCCCGATTCCGTCAAGGTATCACATGCGCTACAAATACTTTCGGGAATCTCAGCAAATTATTGCCCATTGGTTCAAGAATGGTTACAATGGGTGTGAATAATGACCTACTTAACTCAGCGGTCGGAGTATCGCTTTCATACGGCGAGAGTCATTGGTTCGAATCCAATAGTAGGTAAAACTTCCTGGATCCCACTCATCTTTCGGGAGGATCTAAGAAGTTTCAACAAAAATCTCTAATCTATCGAGTTTATATATCCGCGGAATAAATGATTACGTTACCTTCATTTGGTCGAAGACGGTAGTAGCGGCGATCGCGTCTAACCGTGCCTTAGCCCTCCTGAATGCTGAATTAGCCCCGATAGTTTGTTTCCTCCCTTCGGCCCGGGCTAGTTCAGCCCGAGCCGTTAGATAAATTTCCTGAGCCTGCTGGGGCTCGATATCCGCGGCTTTCTCCGCCTCACTCACCAATACGGTTATTCGATTCTCGTCCACCACAGCAGAACCGCCCATCAACGCCGGAATGGACCATTGCCTATCGAGACGTATTTTCAAGATCCCTATGTCCGGGGCTGTGGGGGGTGGAGCGTGATTAGATGGTACGCCGATTTGACCACTACTGGTAGATAAAATGACCTCTTGAACTTCCGGATTCCGAACAATTTGATTAGGGGTCATTGCACGGAGGTTTAGAGTCGTTTTTTTAGATCTCCGTTTGCGAGATTATTGCAGCCTTCGCGGTCGCTTCATCGGTATTACCTACTGAGTAGAAAGATTGTTCGGGAGGACCATCTAATTCTCCGGAGAGGATCATTTGAAAACCCTTGATTGTTTCTGCGAGAGTGACGTATTTCCCTGGGGGACCGGTAGACACCTCTGCCACGAGAAGGGGTTGCGGTGAGAGACGTTCTATCTTTCGCGCCCTCGCCACGGGCAAACGATCTTCCTCCGGTGATTCATCAAGTCCAGGAATAGCTGTAATGTCTTGAGGTTCCTTGTGACGTTGCGGAGTTTGCTTCACTCCTTGCGCAGTTCCGTAATGCTGTTCGCCCGCAATCCAGGGTTGAGGCATGGTAGGAGTTGGATCTGAGGGATCTACTGCTGGATAAATACCTTTGGCAGCTAATCCCCTGGGGAGTACGGTGGTAGCATCTGAATGTGCGAGTGTTGTAGCAGGAGCAGGGTCGGTCGAATCGTCCGCGGGTACATGGACCGCCTGAATGGAGGTTATAGATCCCTCTCTCGTGGAAGTAATTCTTTCTTGCGAAGAACCCGTTTCTGTGCCAAGCGTCGGCTGGTAGCCCACAGCGGAAGGCATTCTACCTGATGGAGCGGAAACTTCGGGTCCCGCTTGAACGGGTCGAGGAATATTGTCGATGGGTGGGAGTACGTCTTGCTTATTAGAATCCCTGGGATATTCGGCCATGGTTGAAGCGGTTGAACCAACTCTCGTACGAGCTCCCGGTGGTTCATTCGTCTGACCATGGGCTGGGGCCACTTTTGGTTCGGAAATGTTCTGTTCATTAATCACCTTCGACTCTTTCGTTTCCATGTAAAGGTCGTTCCCTTCGCGGGTGCGTTCCCCCACCCCGCCGGATACGGGCACACCCCCGTGAGCCTTGGCAATGTTGTTAGTCGATTCCATGATTGGTACTGTTTTTCCTGCTCCGGCCCCCCCAGGCGATCCAATCTTTCCTCCACGGCGGTGAGGAGCTAAAGGATCTACTACTTTAATCCCCGTTTCAGAGATCGATAGTTTGGTATCCGACTGCGTAGAGGCTGGAGCGGTTCTATGGGTGGGAGGTTTTGTGCCAGCACCCACGGGACCCGAATCATCGACAGGTTCCCCAGGAACATTGGAAATTCGTCCAGGAGTAGCTTCACCGACTGGCACACTCGGGGGAGCTCCTGTGTCAATAACCTCCATTCCCCTCATCGGGCCATCCGTCGCGCTCGTAGCTGCAGCTCTAACCTCATTATTCCCCAACGATTGTTGTACTTCACGAGTGGCATTAATTTCTTGACCGGCCGGATTTCGGCCTTTGGCCGTCAAGGGATTGTAGATATTGGGCATCTCGCCCGGGGAAGGAGGCACGTCCGAGACTGGACCAATAATCTGGGTGATACGTCCCACATTCCCGACGACGGGTGTGGCGACCTCGGAAGCGGGAGTATTGATTTTCGTGGGATTCCAGTAGTATTGGATTTTCCGCCCGCTGATTGTACTGAAAAATCTTCGGTATCAGATCGTTTGACGGAGTGACATCCAGGTTTACTTATACATATTTAGTATAGATCAGTTAATTCTTTTGGTTTCGCACTACTACTCGCTGGACGTAATGGTATCTCGTGCGAAAGAGTTTCAGGGGCGGACTTTGGCGGACTCATATGGGTGGGATTTAAATCAATTCCGATCATATCATCCCAAGCAGCTCCTTATGCCCCCCAACCCCCCGATCCCCCGCTTAGAGATTCGATATTTTCTACCCGCTCCTCATCCTCATCAATCAACTAGTTTAACACCTAACGGGTTCTGGGTCAATGCTGCCGGTGCAGGAGGGGGAACCCGGGGGGGGGGGCCGCCGGGCTCCAAGCGGGACTGCTGGGAACCCGCACCGCCCACGCCACGGCACCACCCCCCGGAAACTTATTCCCCAGTTGCGGCGAGGCAATCATTCTTTGTACTCCGATCCGAGGCATACGGCGGTTCGGGTGGTTCCCCGCCGCCGCCCGATCGTCTCCCCCCGAACAGTAATTCTCTAGTAAATGAATGTTCGGGTGAAAATATTGTCTCTCCGGCAGGCATTGGGAGGAAAAGCACTGACTCGTATTATGGGGATTCCACTAGTACCGATCAAACCGGGTTGCACGACACGTCGGGAACGATATACAATGGTAGTGTTTCACTATTGATAAAGACCCTTATTATTGCCCAGCCGGCCCGGGAGGAGGGGTTCTCCCAGCCAGGTACGACAAATATTTCCTCGCTCGAAACCGAATCGAACATTTCATCCGTCGAGCAGACCTCATCATCCTTGCAAGAGTTATCGATTGAATTTCGGGGAGGAACCCACGTCACCGCAAACGGAAACCAAAGCAAGTGTTGGATCCAAGGCCGGCGTTAAAGATCACAGATTAACTCATTATACTCCTGATCACCAGACCAAAGACACCGATATTCTGGCAGCATCCCGAATGACTCCGCAACCCGGAGTGCCTGCTGAGGAAGCGGGAGCCGCAGTAGCCGCGGAATCCTCCACCGGCACATGGACTACCGTTTGGACCGATGGACCTACTAATCTCGATCGTTACAAGGGTCGGTGCTATGACATCGAACCCGTTGCTGGGGAAAAGGATCAATATATTGCCCATGCAGCTCATCCTTCGGATCCGTTTGAGGAGGGTCCCGTTACCAACATGTCCACCTCCATAGTGGGTAACGCTTCTGGATCCAAGGCCTCACGAGCTCCGCGTTTGGAAGATCCGCGAATTCCTCCCGCTCATCCCAAGACCTCTAAGGGTCCACCTCACGGTATCCAAGTCGAAAGGGATAAATCGAACAAATACGGCCGTCCTTCGTTGGGATGTACTACCAAACCCAAGTCGGGTCTATCCGCTAAAAACTACGGCAGAGCAGTCTATGAACGTCTTCGTGGTGGACTCGATTTCACCAAAGACGATGAGAACGTAAATCCTCAACCATTCATGCGTTGGCGAGATCGTTTTGTATCTGTGGCGGAAGCTCTTTATAAGGCTCAGGCCGAGACGGGCGAGATTAAGGGTCATTACCCGAATGCTACCGCGGGCACATGCGAAGAAATGATGAAAAGGGCGGAATTCGCTAAGGAATTGGGAGTGCCTATCATCATGCATGATCATTCGACAGGAGGTTTTACTGCAAATACTAGTCTGGCTTATCATCGCCGAGACAATGGTCTACCCCCACACATCCATCGCGCAACGCATGCTGTTATTGACAGACAAAGAAATCATGGTATTCATTCCCGTGTATCGGCCAAAGCATCACGTATGTCTGGTGGGGATCACATCCACTCCGGTACCGTGGTGGGTAAGCTTGAGGGAGAACGCCAAGTAACCTCAGGTTTCGCGGATCCGCTTCGGGATGATCACATCGAGAGAGACCGAAGTCGTGGTATTCATTCCACCCAGGATTGGGTATCCATGCCCGGTGTCTCGCCCGTCGCCTCCGGGGGCATTCACGTTTGGCATATGCCCGCTTCGACTGAAATCTCCGGAGATGATTCTGCATCACAATTCGGCGGGGGAACTTCAGGCCACCCTTGGGGGAATGCACCAGGTGCAGTAGCAAACCGAGTCGCTTCGGAAGCTTGTGTGCAAGCCCGTAACGAAGGACGTGATCCCGCTCGTGATGGTAATGAGGTTATTCGTGAAGCTAGTAAGTGGAGTCCTGAACCAGCTGCCGCTCGCGAGGTATGGAAAGAAATCAAGTCCGAATCTGATACGGTTGACACTCCGTAGATGGTCTGATTGGGGATACTCCCTCCGTCCCCTACCGGCGGCGGACCCCCCGTCGACCCCTTTCAAACGGGTGGTTGGGATAGAGGATGGGGGATTCTTCTTTCCCCACCTCTCCCCGGCCGGGGGTAGGAATGGAATGGCTTAATTCCACGGGACTCACTAACAACGAATAGTTCCTCCCCGGTCCGAAGAATCAATAGATGATCCCCTCGTCCGGGAGGAGGTTCTTGGCTTGGCTGGAAGCCGCCCTTCGGTCCCGAATCAGGGAGAGGTGTTCAAATCCATCCCCCAAACTTACAGCCAGCTCGGAAATATGGAGCATAGGATGTTTAAATTCCGGGAATTCTGATAAGCGGAGATCGTAATCTCCCACCGACTCAGTTGGATTTTCATCATCCATCATTATTCCCGCCCGAATTGGACTAATTCATCCGCCGAGGCCGAGGAAGGTAGGTTCTATCGGAAGTACTACACAAATCGCGTAGATGGGTGATTGCCATCCAAGCACTCGTTCGTGTGACTCACTAATTACTTGGATTCAATTAAGTTTTCTTATTCCCGTGCGAGCAGAAGTAATTACTGCTGGATCAGCCCCGCCGCTCGCGGGCGAACGAGAATAATCACTTCCCGCGGATGGGACACCTCCAATTCATTCATCAGTGAGACTCGCATGGTATTGCGTGTGGTATGTAGTCGTCGACCCCATGGGAGAGAGTAAGAATTTGTAAGGTATTAGTATAATAAATATATCTATCTCACTCTCCCGATAAGGAGAGTTCACGTCTCCGACCAGCCGGTTCGCGGACAGGCACAGGATCGAGGAATCAATTGGAATCTCTATTGGGAGAGCCGGAGGATACATCCCGAAACAACCGTTATCCAGATACTTCAACAAAGTCGATACTACGAGGGGATCACGGAATACACGTGAAAGTTGCGGGAACATGCACCACTCGGGATCCCGGGAGCGCATTCGTGAAGAACGTGGATATCATCCGCAAATCAGAAGTACAGATAGAATCGAACTTCCAATTGATCGTGGCACCCAGCATCCCATGGATGAAGACATGATTGCTCGAGACGCTCCTAAATTCTACGATGAAGATTCTCACAAAAACCGCGTCACTTTTCGCCGGAAACGAAGAACGGGGGGGTTGACTGATGCCGTTCAGACAGGCATGGGTAAACCAAAAGGGACTCCTGCGGCACCCGGAGTTACGGACTCTCAGTTCATGGGAGGTAGCATGGGCTCCGTGGTAGGTGAGAAGATTACTCGTCCTACCGAACACGCTACCAGAAAATCCATGCCATCAATCACCGCGTGTTCTCCCGGAGGGGCGCGCATGCAAGAAGGAACTTTAAGTCCGATGCAAACGGATAAGGTCCCATCATCCGTCTCACAGATTTGTCAGGCGCAGAAAAGGTTATCATACATAGCGATTCCTGCGCATCCCACGACTGGTGGAGCCACTGCAAGTTTTGGCATCATGTTGGGAGATCCACTTATCGCTGAACCTAAGGCGTACATAGCATCCGCGGGTGGGAGGGTGATCGAACAAACATCGCGTCATAAAACACCTAACAGTCTTCAAGTAGCCGAATCTTTATTCGACCATGCATGGTCCACCTGATTTGATTGCCCCGCGTAACCCGTCAAAAGTTCGTTCGAGTGAAATATTCGAACTTCACGGTTCAGCTCCCTGTAAAGAACGCGAGAATTATCCCAGATAATTGTGACACTAGCTACCTCATAGATGGATTCTCGCCTGGATGGTTACCATACGTACACTTTCGTTGGTACCACCGTTGCCAATCCAATCACCACTATTAACATAATTCTATCCTTTGCTCGTCCAATGGATCCCTGGATCGTAAGTCAGCCTGGGTGTTCAGACTGCCAGCCTATCCTTTCACCATTACTCAAGTTATAATTCTCTATATAGGAATAGATTATTGCACTGCTACAATCCCATTCCGGTTTTAGGTGGGTGCTAATACTCCGGTGGAGAGGGGATCCAACTCGGTTGGTATTCCAGGGACGGGAAAAAAATTTCACGATTATACATGTGTATGAATGGGAAATAATTTTTCGCTTGGGAAAATATTCAACGGAATCTTATCCCCGATGGATGGGAGAGGCGAAGTTTTCATCCCTCCCTGTAGCGCCGAGGGTGGTTTTTTAATTAGTCCCCCTACCTGCTCCCGCTCACAACCCCAAATATTACCTTATCCGAGGTGATTTTCATACGACAGCTTCTCATCTACCCTCTGTATCTGTGCCTCCAGTGGGTCTAGTTCCCCCAGCAATCACGATGGCCTTCTCGCTCATATACATAGAGGGAGACGAGACTGTATGATATCTCGCGTGGCATAACCGCATTGTCAATGTATTCCAATTCATCACTCCCGATCCTCCCCAGGAATGAATGCATCTACTCCTTGTTCGGACGCATCGCATAGTAGAGACCTCCTGCAGTTGCTCCTGATCATCCGGGCGGCTCATTACTACCAGATTCAGTCGTATAATACAATGCAATATTTTGCTGATCGTTCACCCGTATTATCCCGGCGTGGATAATAAGGGTTTTGGGCACTAACTCCACGAGTGTATGGGATTCGGGAGGAATGAGCAGGTGGCAGGCAATCGAAAGTTTTTCGTGAATGGGAATGATCTGATTCCCATACGTTACGCACCGGCAGCGACGAGGGTCGTAGTTGGGGAATAATGACCTCAAATTCTTTACACTCTGTCCCACCAGATTTCGGGTCTCGGAGACCCTGTTACGAATCAGCAGTCTGAACGGCTTCGGGTAGAACCTATAGAAGGGTCTCGAAGAGTGGGTAATTCCTTTCGGGCTCGCGTAACCCCGCCAGGCGCACCAGGGTTTTTCCCGGTCGGAATCTCTAGCTACCTCGATAGGGATTTAACGCCCCTCTTGCCACCCCAGCAAATTCCCTTCGTCCCGCAAGGGATCGTAATGTCTTTCTACGGTATTGTGGGTTCGTTTTCCAGCTCTCACCTATGGCGCGCCATCCCGTGGGACGTAGGCGGTGGTTACGATAGGTACGACAAGCAAGGAGGAATTATCCCTTCATCGCGTTGGGGATTCCCGGGAGAGAATCGTCGGATCTCTACTCGATTCCCTGTGAAAAATATACAAGCAATACGGATGGAAGTTCGGGAAGGTATCTATCCTCGCCACGCCCCTCACATGAGAATAGAAGGCCAACAAAATGTTCCTCCGACCCGTCCCGGTGAGCACCCAACCCCTGGGGATATGGAACGAAAAGCTGCCGAACCAGCTCGTCCCCCGAGTGCATCGATCGAAGGACTCGAGGATGAACCCTGAACCCGACAAATATTATCCATTGAGTCCTCGAACAGCTAATAGACGTTTGGTGGGGAATAAGAGGAAGAAGACTCAGAGATTAGCCCGAACAGAAGTATAGGTAGCACTTACGAAACTGAAATCATACTGGTGGGTAGTTCGCCAGTGGTTATCAAACACCCCCCCTCGCCCCCCGGATCGAGCTTATAAGGCTACCAAACAGATGCAAAATATCCATAAATATTTGCCCTATGAATTTCCAGTTCCGTATCCGGCGGGGCACTCCCGGCAGGCTATCCTATCGTACGTGGGTACGGGAGTCGGTAACTCCGTATTCATCGTATATTGTAGTGTTCCGGAACGTAGAATCAGCATTTATCCATTAAATACTTCAAATAGATTCAGATTGGTATCGAATATAATCTCGAGTACCCCAGCCGGAGGAGGAGGAGGGGGAGGAGGAGGAGGGTCGGGCGAGACGGAACAAGTGAATAGGAAATCAGCTTGGATCGAGGCAACTTCGAATGATTCGGATAATTGGAAATGGTCTTCGTCCCCACCTCGCGAAGGGACTGCCGATTCAGCGGGGAAAAGATCCTCTCGTCCGAAATATTCGGGAGCTTCTGAATCCGCATCCGCGGCGGGTACTGTACCCAGTCTCATGACCCGTACCGTACATAGATTCCGAACGGAGCTTAGTCAGTCAGGCTCGTCGGCACTCCAAGCATCGATTCGAACGGCTGAATATCAGAAACGGGCTTCTCCGAGGATCGGATCTTGTTTCATCACCTGCGCAATCCCGATCCCCATCCCTTCGCAGCAGGGTCTAAGATCCTGGATCGAAGATTGGTGGAATACTTATCAATCCCGGCGGATCCTCATCGATTCCCGGGAGAAGCCAGCCCTGGATAGGCTGCGGGAAGTGGAAGAACCCCCTCGGCCAGATGGAGTGGCGTCGTCGAATCCCGCCGCGGGGGATCGGCCGCAAGATCAATATTTGGCCGATACGAAGCACGAAAGAACGATACAATTAGTTGAAATGTGCAATGAAGATAGCATTCAGACTATTCCACATTCATCGACGGATATCACCTATTCTGTCATCCTAAGTGCTTCGTTGATTTCGGATGAAGAAAGGCTTGCCTTTCCCAACCCCAGGATACGAGAATTTTTTCAGGGCTCGAGTGATACAATGAAAGCTCTCCCCATTCTTTCATTAACCGATTCACGTATCGGGCCCCATCCGCCTCATGGTCGGGGAATAATAATAGATACTTTTTCGGAACATTTAGGATTTGCTCGTAACAAATATGTGATATCTCGCTCTGCCTCAACCTTCCCAGCCACTCCAGATACAGTTTTTAAGCACCGGATTCCTTGCTACTCGAATCGTATATCTCCCCCAATCGCAGCCACTCACCATACCACGAATGAATGAAGAGTATGTTTTGTCTATCCGGGATGGGAATGGCGCACTCTCCGTTCCGGGGCTGCTAGCTCTATTCACCCTGGATCAATCCGGGATGGGAGTAGTATACTCTTCTCGCCCGACCCCGCACTAACCCTTATCGCGCTACCGCAATGGCATAGTTGTGAACATGTGGAGCCTCCCGCGACGGAACGTCTAAGGCATCCACCCCGCGAAAATATTCGAGACAAATAATTGGACCACGCCAAACAAGACTTATGCCTGGGTGAAGTTGGTGACTCGATCAATCCCGCCGCTCCTGATCGTCATGAGCGCAATAATAGCTCGGCCTTTTACCCCGAAATCATATCCGATCTTTGCGCAGCAGGGTTATGAAAACCCTCGAGAGGCCACTGGGCGTATCGTACGTGCCAATCGTCATTCGGCCAAAAAACCCGTGGATACTGAAGTTCCGCAGTCTGCACCCCCGGATACCGCACCCGAGGCAGTCGTTAGAATACCTTATGATGCACGGGTGAAACAAGTACCAGCTAACGGTAAGAAAGGGGCTTCGAACGCGGGAGCCGTCCTCACTCCACCTGAAGGATCCGAATTGGCTCCCCCCGATCGTATCACTTCTGGAATCAGGGGGAGAGTAGGTAATCTTTTCTCTCAGGCCCACCGTCCCGATAAAAAAAATATTCCGGTCATAGGTCCCGTCCCTGGTGCGAAGCATAGTGAGATTGCGTCCCCCACCCCCCCACCAGACCCTGCCATCGATAAAGAGGCTCATCTTTTGAAATACCCCATGTATGTGGGGGGTAATAGGGGGAGGGGACAAATTCATCCCGATGGGAGCAAAAGTAACGATACAGTTTATAACGCTTCAGTCACGGGCAAAGTAAGTAAGGTTTTGCGCAGAGAGAAAGGTGGATATGAGACAACGATTGATACACCGGATGGTCGTCCAGTGGTTGAGACCGCGCCGCCGGGACCAGAACTCATCATTCCGGAGGGTGAATTACTTAAAGCCGAGCAGCCATCAACCAGTAATCCTAATGTAGGTGGATCTGGTCAGGGAGACGCAGAAATAGCACCTCAAGATCCGTCACGCGTTCAAGGTCCTTTGTCATTTCTCGCATCGGTTATTTCGGCACAGATATTTCCGGTACCTAAGAAGAAACAGTCCGAAAAAGTCCAATCGGCCGAGATGAATCCCCAGGTCTTAATGCTGCTGATAATGTTGATGTTGGGTCGAGAGAGAGGGGGGAGGGGGTGGGGCAATAAATAGGATTCACGTCTCATACGTACGTATCGCGCTGGAATGCGATGGTATCTGATCCAGGGTCTATCCGTATGACGGTAATGGTCCACGCGTGCGTGATAGATCGGGGGTCCGCTTGGAACGGTGGGGCATCATCCCCGACCGGTGCCACTGGAAAGGCTAAGGATTGTGAATCGTCTGGTATTATGATGCTGCGTATTGGGAACACCGACCCACCTCGGGGAGGCGGCTCAGCGAGCATTGAAACATATCGACTTGACTCGTGGAATGGTTTTTCCCCGCCGCGCACACCAACAAAATATTATTCGGCTGGTCATAGTAGTACCTCTTTCGGGGGAGGATGGTCGGCCGGGGAACTCCGGTACCGGCGAGTAGTAATAGGTATATAGATCTGTAATCGATGGGTAAGGTAAGGAAGGACGATCGAACTCCTGAGAGCCTCACCCTCCCCCCCGATCCGACCCCTTAGCCTCTCCGCCGCCCCACGTCCGCGAAAAGATCGAATTTTATCTCCATACCGGACCGGTCTAGGAACGGGAAGCCCATGATCCCGCCCCCGCCCGTCAATCACCCGCACTAAGGGAATTCAGTTCGCATATCCCCGTGCGCGGGACTACTTTCCGTTGGCCCTCTCCTCGACTCATACAGTATGGAATGGGAAGCGGCGAAGTAGTACGTAGTGACGAAGAGGGTCTCGCTACTGGCGAAGGGAGTGAGGGAGATTTCCATAGCCCGATTTCGAGAAACAAATTTTATTTGATACGAACAACCGTATTACTATCATCGGGCGGGATCCCTCCGGGTGCGGGACCCCTACCGCATAACCCTAGATCTTATGGAGATTAATCATTGATGATGGACAGAAATCTCATCCACCACTCGCTACGAGCATCAATTTTCTCTGACTTGCTCGGACAAGATTTATCAGCACGATCTTCGGAATGCAGAATCTATAGCATCGAAGGTCTTATGTCATTGTGTTATGTCATTCAACCGACGTGGATGAATAATGGCGTATTACTCTACGTTTGACGTCTGGAGCGACCCCCCCCCATTGAATACCACTAGTTAGTTTCGTCGAAAATTGATTGTTGGATAAATGAATATTATGGTGTGTTTCACGCACGATGTAATCTCGGCGGGGCACCGAGGCAGAGAGAGGCCCGGCGGTAAAACTCCACACATTTACTATCGGTTCGAGATGAGTGAAGTTTTACTATCGGCGGGCTCGAGTAATAAAAAGGCTCGCTCCCGCATACGGTGCTTTCCATCCATGCGGGTCCGGGTCATCCGGCGGGGTATCGGATTGTCGTAGGGATGACCCTAATCCAGGGTGTGGACCGTGAGAGGAGATACCTACTGAACCGATCACGGGGGTACCGACTGCAGTGCCTATCAGCCACGGAGGAATCCTTCCGGTGGTATTAGCCATCTATCCTACTTCCTTTCGCGTCTCACTAGGTGGTCGTGGCTGGGCATGAACGGTCACGGGCGATCGGAATCCTGGATCTTTCCATACGAACCAATGAACTATTCGACGTTATTAATTGGAAGAGTGATTGGGAAATGGAGCAGCAGGTACGAAGATTAGTAACAGCCCCCAGTAGAGGCTAGTGCGGTTCGATTCCACACTTTGTTCGTTCGGATTTCGTTGTGTCGTAGCTTCGCGCTCCGGATAGGATTTGCCGCTGTATAGATTGCATTGCTGATATTGATCCTGGGAGGGAGACCGTAGGTACGGCTAGTCCATGAATGGCCGGCCATCTAGCTGTGGGGATCGGATGAGTTCTATCTATAGTCATTGATACCCCCTACGAAGATCTAGTGAATTCATCGACTCGTTCCGATGAATCGAAACGGCCAGTTATTGATGGAATATCTCGCCGGCTCTCCGTGGGATACTCATTTGGTCGAGGGCTCCCGGACACGTCGTAAGCCAAGCCCGTACTGACGAATGACCGACCCGCGATGGACGAAGAAGGTATGGTGATGCTATGAATCACCCAGTGTCGGATACTGGTGATGATGTCGGCGAGAGGGCGCTCCCCCGTACTCCCAGACATGGTTGGCTTAGCTCCGTGTTACACATTTCCTGTAGACGCGAGGGTGGGATCAGTTCCACGGAGCGGAACCGGAAGATATAATCCACTGAAATTTCCCTGATGAAAGAAACCTTGTTAGATTGTCAACCTTACGCCAAGGGTATCTCTGAAGCATGCTAGACCAGTATAGCTAGCGTCTCTTCAACGTAGCAAGATAACTCCCGAGGAAACTGATCGGGCGGCAAGGGATGAGTTGGAATAAAACGATGTGATTGATTGACTCTACCCGTCCCGTATCATGATAGCATCCTAGCATCGTGTCGCTGACTCGATACGTGGTTCCTCCGTGGAGCTGCTAATGGCAAGCAGCCCACGCGGAATAATATGATACTTCGCCCCATCGCGCTGCACGGATGCGACGAACGGTACTCTGGGTAATGAATGAGTGTGGGACAGCGGGCGGGGACCCATACCACGAATCGGATAAAATATTCTGTCCTATCGGCTACACGGAGGGGGAAAGACTGCTCCTTTTTCTACTCATCACGGTCCCTCGCGGCGGTGAGGCGGCAGTAGGGCGGTGACGGGCGTACCGCCGCCCGAGCAGCACATTACTCCATTTATTTACAGAAGATCACTAGTGGTATCCTCGTGGGTGGCTAAATCCGACTGCTTCACTACGCCAGGCTGCCACAGGTCGTCGGGTAACATTCCTAGGGAGAAGGATCCGTATCATCGACGACGGGCGGCTAACCTAAAACACCATTACCGGGGAAACCCCCTATACTTCTCAATGTGTATCATATGCGAGTGAATATATCCATGATTCCTGGGATCAACCAAGCGGCGGATATTGACTCAACGAGGGATCCTTTGAGCGCGAAAGAATGTTTTATCCACAACGGGTCGCGAAATCGTACATGCATCGTGTCTGTGACGTATAGGAATTCTTATCATTCGATCGAGCAGAAAAGATGGCTGGATTGAGGCCCGCGTCATAGCAATACTGTCCTTGTCACGGATGGTCCAGCCAAACAAAAACGTGATGCTCCCCTAAACACTACTTCGATTGGCAAAGTCAAGGTTTGTATGGAGGTGGGTATAGGGGGAACGAGGTGTGGAAGGGATGCGAGCGGCATGGCGGGGCAGCGATTGCACGTGGACCGCGAGATCATAGAATCTTCAATTCGGAGCAGAGTCTATATTCATGATCTCGTAACTCCAATAATCTCCCTATCCACCACGTATAGTTCGGATTGGGGTTGGTAACCGAGCGAGCATACCGCTATCTCGCACCTCCGGGATATGCGGAAGGGTGTTTCTTTTCTCATACCCCCACCTCTGGCAATACATCCCCCGAAATTCCCACCCGAGAGGCAAGTAATGATCGCACGCGGGTGATGCCAAAAGTTTTTCTTTTCGATCGATACCGATCGGTTATGAGTCAGAGACCGATCTCGTGAACTTCTTCGATGGTGACCAGCCATTATTCCCCTGGAGTAGAGGTATTTAGGTAATTGCCTCACGAAGGTGTGTACCAAATCCGTTATCGTTGCTAGGAGTTCCTGTTTCTGTATCACGTCCACCATACCCAATCATCCGGGATTTCCCTCGGCTGCCTTAGCTCCAGCTCCAGTTCCATCCACTGGTCTGAATAAGATAAAAATTCCTCGAAACCGAGTAAAAAATTATATGAATCCGAGGGAATGAGTCCCCCGAAGATCTTGACCTGGAGGGTTTTCAGGTTTATTCCCGATGAATTCAGCTAGATATACGGTTCTTGGGATTCGGAGCATAATTGGGTACTATCAAGGTTAGACATTATCTTCGTTGGCTCGGGGGAAAACGGTTGAAGCCCCACCATCCGGAACCGTATCGGGTTTGGTTCCAATAACTCTAGCTGGATCATCTGTAACCGCATACCCGCAACACCGTCGTGGTGATCGACAACTGGATCGGTCGGGTAAGGGCTTAAATTACTACGTTCATCGTACTGCACCCGCCATCCCCTAGGTAAAATGAATGGATACAATTTTGGTCCTATTTATTAATGATTCTACGAATTAACGGGTCAGAGTAGTATCGCGGGGAAGTAGCCAATCCTCCGGGGAAGTCTATTACCACGACGTAATCGCGCTCTGTAGGATTCGAACCTACGGCATCAGGTTTTGGAGACCTACGTTCTACCGGACTGAACTAAGAGCGCTATTCCATCCGCCCGATGCGGGTGGAAGGGAAGGAGTTCGGTGCAAATGAATTCCCGCCGCATCTGAGTCTCCGACCCTCGCCAGGCCAATATTTTGTAAGTATTGGATCTTTGACACGGGTCGGGAGCCTTCGGGGGATAGGGATGACGGGATTCGAACCTGCGGCATTTTGTACCCAAAGCAAATGCGCTACCGAGCTGCGCCACATCCCTCCCGATCTCCCACCCAGCACCTCGTATACCATATCTATTGTACCTTATTGGAACCATTACGCCAAACCAACAACCTCCACCCCGACCCGCCCCACCGTCTGCACCGCGCTGCAATCCCACTCGCCGCTCGTGCGAAAGGAGGATGGATTAGACCTCTTCCCATAACATCCAAAGTAGTTTCATTGCGTGTCGAGTGGGAACAAGGGTACGGCATCCGCCCGGTCTCTACTGATCCACCGAAGAAAAAATCTGTGACTAATCTTGCACCGCGTTGATGACATATTTACTTTACCCGCGCGCGGTCCCTACCCATATAGGATACTGGCAGAAACTGATTGAGGTATATCCAGATGAGGAAAAAGCTCTCGCGCCGAATCGGATCATGGAATGATTTCCAGCATTTCCAGGGCTATATGGATAGTGGGTGGGGGAAGGAGCGGTGGTTCCGAGAGACAAACTCTATCTTATTTCTCCCATCTTACTCCCTTTCCCGCCGATTTATCAGGATGGAACGGGGTTGGCGGCGTGAATGAGGGGGGAGGGGGGACGGAAGATACTGCGTGGCGAGGAAGGAATTGGTTGGGGGCCGGCCCCAACTAATGAGATGAAGAGGGATCGATCTGGCGGGGGGATTCGCCTCCCCCCCTCCCATCGACTCCCGCCGCCGATCCGATGCTCACCATTCCCCCCGTACAATATTGTATTGTACGGTACAAACTTTTCGTATCGGGATGGGAGGGGGGATCTTTTCACGAATTCCAAATTTGGTTAAAATATTTCTTCAGATTCGGTTCAAGTTGGAGAACGATCTATTGGTTGGGGAACGAATGGAAAGGGAGGAACTTACGACGCAGGATGTCAAAACATATCCCCCCACAGCGCCTGTTCCAGCCACGTCGCGGTTCGGATCTTTAGCTGGTTCATTGATCGAGATCAATCGTTTTTCCCCGGATGCTTTAGTCTCCCCTTTCGCTCAAGGATCCCTACTCACTGTCTCAGGCCCAATTATTTTCTTCCACGCTAACCCTAGGAATTCTAGTAGCATATTTGATTGAATTGGCCTCGTATCCCGTTCCGAGATACTGCAGATTCAGATAGGGAAGCCTGAGAAGTCTATCTCGTCGATGGGAAAGGGTAGTAGAGAATTGTTGGGGGGTATAAGGATCAAGGATTCTTTCTCACTATCACGAATACAGTCTCCGCATTGAACTGGTAGGCGGTGTGAAGGGATCAGGTCCTGAAGCACTACTCTCTTCTACCATCACCCCTCGTCGTCGGAGAAATGATGGTGAGAATGAATTTCATTTGAGGAATTATGGCTAAGAGTAGGGATGTAAGTGTGACAATTGCTCCGGAATGTACTAGGTGTGCTCAGAATGCCGCCGGTAGAAAATATTCGGGTGTTTCTAGATACACCACTCGGAAGAATCGTCGCAATACACCTACTCGAATGGAATCGAAAAAGTTTCGTACTCACCGTCACCAGCATACTACCCATGGGGAAGTGAGAAAATAGAGATTTGAGAAGCTGAAGCCCACGAAGAGAGCTACGAACGAGTCCAAGTTATCTTCCCGTAGACGTCTACCACTAATCGGATCGGGAGAAACTGTTGATCACAAAAATATGAGTTTACCCCGAAGATCTATCAGCAAACGGGGGAAAATCTTGTCCAAGCAAACGAATAGATCGACCTCGAAACAACAACGTTTGATGACTACTGCTGTTAAGCGAGCTCGCATCTCAGCTCCGTCACCTCTCGTTAATAACGAGACTCGATTGATTCTATTTATGGATAAATGTCACTGATTGTCATTGATTCAGTAGCGGTATGGAACTGAAATTCCTACGCATTGTAACCTCCCCCGGGATGGACCCAGCGATTCGTCCACCTGCTGTAACTCGTCGGAGCGAATCTCTGGGCCCGAGAGAGGTAGGTTCTTCTACCTACCACCATCACTCGCCGATATTCTCAGGATTGTGGCAGAGCTCTCGGTATCTGGTACAGCCATCTGCGCGGGTATTTTACGGTTTGGCAAAACTTGGTTTTTGGATGAATGCCGAATCAATTTGGTGTGGGAGACTCCAGCATTTCGGGCTGCCGCATTGATACGAGCGATCCGTGGACGCCGAAAATCTCTCTTACGTTTATCTCTGTCTCGATGAGAGGGAGCTGGAGCCCTGACCACCTGCTGGTTACTGGCCCGAACAATCTTCGAATGAGCCCCTCGAAATCCTGACGCGAGTTGAATTATATTTCTCCGATGTTTCCGAGCTGCATAGCCACGTTTAGCTCTAGTCGTTGTTGTTCACCCCAGTGAATCACTGACCGCCAGATGCTCGGGTGAGTAATAACAGGATTCTCATATATTCTCTATTATATCTTCCTTCGTCCATTCCTGATGGGGAGGCACAAGAACGTGATCGAAGCATCTGCTCCGTTAGAATCATGAGGATATTCCGATGATGAGTCGAAAGATATTTGATTCGGATCACTCGGACGGGATATTACTACTGAGATTACTATCTCGCTCTCCAAACCCACATCGAAGAAAGATGATTTAAATGACGTTCCGTGCATGGGACGTGAAGATCTTTGGTTTTCGCTACCCTCAGATAACACTAATCTTCCCGATGTGGAGAGAAAGGATTCCCAAGGCCTCCGCCACTTTAACCCCCCCACCCCATGATGGGGACGGAGCGGAGAAGTGATCGGTAACTCGTGTGGTTTCCAATCTCCAGCTCTACCCAATAGTCCATCGAGAAGTGGGAAGTATTATAAAAAAGGGGCTTTCATACACAAGGATTTTATACGGTAACGGCATGTGATTGCGAGGATTGGCTGAGTCTGACCCTGTTAGTCCGCCTCCGCGGCTACATAAGCATCATTTCGTTTCTAGAACCAAGATTGATTCCCCGCTCAATGGATCGACGACCATTAGCTACCATTGAGGAATTGCTTTTCGTCCCACATCAGGATGACCAGATTTCCACCGACGATGGGAACCACGGATTCCACCCCCACGATCGTCGGCAGATGATAGATCTGTACCTCGCCATGGCGGGGCGGAATTCTTATGCCGCAGCGATTTCCTTCCCCGCGCCCAACCTGGGCCAGATCGAAACGAGTCGCACATACACCCTAGTACATACTCCCCTGCGGCGTTGAGGACATCCCCGCGGGGCAGGGGATTTCGTACCATCCATCGGCTGTCTTCGACCCCTGATAAGTTGTTGAATAGTAGGCATTTTATCTGGAATGGTGCGCGGGATGATCGGATCGATCCTGACCAAGAGTTAGCACCGGATTCACAAAAAATGGGAGTCTATTCAGTCCCACGGGATCGAGATAGATTTCCTCCGAGGGGGGCTTCTAATCGGATGAGGATCCGCCGCGATCAGGGCTGGCTCCTCCGTTGAATCGTCATAGATCTAACACACTCATTCGATTCTGTTTCGTATAAATAAATGAAGTGAATCCAAAGTAGTCTTCTCAGATTCTATATCTCTTCTCAGATCCTATATCAATGAGGATCAAGATAGGTTTCGAGATAGTACCCTGGGATCACCACCTACCGGGGATTCGCCGCCGCATTAATCATACATTTATAACTCATACGCTTCAACTTATTACCCATCCATACGTGGCAAGGCGTGAGAGGTGTGGGTTTAATCCGTCGGGCGGGAATGACAATCTCGTTGGTTGATCGTCATTCGAATCAGCTACTTACTATAGGGTTTGCAGAAGTCTCCATGACTACAGGATCGGTGATGCCATAAACCCTGGCTTCTCCCGCTGGCATAGAAACATCTCTTTCCATATCCCCGGGAGCTACCCGTAGGGGTTTCCCCGTTTTCTGTACATGAATCCTGGTAATGCAGTCGCGAGGTTTCGAGATCTCTTCCGCTTCCGTAGGACATTCTCCCGCTTGTCCCTCGTGGGGAGGGCTAGCAGGTTGATGAATCGTAACCCTTCTGATAGATGCCCGTCCAATCCCCATACCTACTTCATCCGACGGGGACTCGAACAAACTGTGCAAGCATTTCTGATGCGTGCAGCTCTAGAATAGATCGACTCATCCATTCGTCTCCCGATCCTCGTCGCGCATCCCGCCTCTCTCGCCCGACGTCCGTCATAAGCAATCTTGTTGACTCGCACAATACGATATTGGTTCCCCACGACGATACTGGCTGGGCAACAGAAACGAATAGAATGATCTAGATACCATCCTTTTCCCCGAGGCGGGATACTATGATGGTCCCATTGCCCCCGTTTACCCGGAAACGCCTCTCATCATTCAGCGGCAATCCCAGAGTTTCTCTACCGCAACACGGTGGTCATGTCTCACCCCCAGCTGATACTTCTGGTGCATCCATTGGGGGGGCTTACGACGCCGGAATGGACCCGGATATATATATGTATATGTATAATCAGATATTGGTTAGGGGGAGGTAGAGGTCCATCATAATGGTTACGTTCACCGTGACTACACTGGTACTTCAAAGCTTTCTCTGTTATGCCTGTACCAGGTTCCAAATGCCATGCCCTTGTCGCCCTCCATCCGTCGGCACAGGCAGAGTCGTTATTCCGCATTCCCCGTCGCACTCGTCGAAGATCAGAAACTCATTGGCGCGGGGCGGCGTGGGGTGGCGCTATACGTTTGGTGATTTCCCCCCCGGTTGATGTAGGGGGTCCCATTGGGGCGGCCAATCCTACGCGGATGGTGCGCACATCCGGTACCACGAACTGCATAATGTCATAGACGGATATTCCTGCTGAGACCGCCCCGCCGGGAGGATTTATATATGGATGAGTATCTTGACTTCGATTCTCCCCATTTGGATACATCGTAATACGAATGGGTTGATTTGCAATTTCATCATCCGTGTGCTGGCCTGAGGATGGCGATCTTTCTCGATGAGGTCGGTTGATTGGGATGGGCTTATCGACGGGACAGCTTCTCCTCCCTCGGAACCGTACGGGCACTTTTAAGTGCATACGGCTCGAGCGGTTGATAGGGTCAGTTCGAGGTAGGTATTCAAACCCCCACCCAGTTCAAACAAAGCCTTCTATTAACCACTGACGGCAGGTGCGAGAGGCCGTCGTCTCACCAACCACTATCGGTTCAAGTCCGTCCCCGTTCCCGGGCTGGTGGAGCCACAGCTTCGCCCCATTCCCGATTTACTGAACCATTCGTTAGCTGGTGCATCGTCCAGTACCTAATGAGTTTCGCCGCAGCGGAATTATCGTGTTTTTAAATAGATTCCGAATAGGATCCGTAGGTTCATGCTCTACTTCGGGGAGATATCCAGCCGATCGTTACCCGCGCATACGGAGCACGTAGGTTCAATGCCATTTCTCCATCCCATTCCCTTTCCAGCCTCACAAGTAGTGCCTGGATAACTTCACGACGAGTTCTTAATCCTCGACTATTCGGCTTAATTTCGGGATTCTATCTAACGAAGCCTGGATGCTTTATTGACTTGAGCTGGCCGTGGATTATCACGATCGATGGATCTCTCCATGTCATGTGTCTCTCTCCGTGCAGGATCCCCTCACGCTTTGAATAATTGATGATTTGGTCGATCTTGAGTGAGGTGAAAGCATTTCGATCGGAGGAAATAACGGGAAGACTCCGTCGAATCGAATATTTCAAACGAGTCGCACTGTGTGTCGATCCGAACCATATCTTCCTCTCCGGAGATTCGAAGGGATACTTTCGGGACACCGGTGGGCATTTCTCTTATTAGAGGACTCAGCATTATTTCTCCCTGGGCCGAAGGCGTGGGGGGGGGATACAGTCCCTCCCTCCATGGCGGGTCCGCCGGCCGATGGATCCGTGTCCATACCTCAGCGGAGCGTACCACAATAGATAGATTTATTCCGTATGTTCATGTCGCTCCCGCCGTACCCACCAACCGGTGGGAGTGGCCGGCGGCCGGCCGTCCCGCCATGGAGGGGATGAACGTAATGAAACGAATGAATGGTTGAGGTAAGGCGGCTGGCCCATTGACAGACCCACCCTCCCGCTATGAATATTCGTAGTGCCCGACTTTCCGCCCGCGGCACCAACATCTGTACCATGGAATACGGTATGGACCCGAACAAATATATATATATATATATATATGTATATGTATGTACTATAATAGCATGATGTTCCTCGACGCGGCGGGGTGCCGCCACCGTCGGGAACCAACCATCACCAACAACGCGTCAGTCACTACCACTAAAACATTCCCTTTTCTTCCCTTTCAGGTGTTACCAGGCGTGAGTGGTACCAATATCCCCGTTGCTACGCCGGATCAATGGGTGCTAAACTATCTGCGCCCACCCCACCCCCCTCACCCGCGAGGGGGAATCGGTTCATTCGACGGTAGGAGGAAAGGGGTCTGAAAAACCACTGCTGGATGCCGATCCCCGGCGGGTGACTCGGTAGATAGAAATTTGTCACGCTGCGGCATAGTCCCTAATTCAATGCGAGAAAGTCACGTAGTGTCCACCCCCCTTCCGAGAAAGGGGTATATGCATGGGTCTGCCCCGGTATCGCGCCCATACCGTCGTATCAAACGATCCTGGCCGTTCGCCCTCCGTACACCCAATGCATACGGCGTCAGTTCCTGGTTGGGCTGGTCCAATGGCTCCGTACGAATCAGCAGTTTCTGATCCATCCGATCCTGTGCTCGATCCCATGTGGAGGCAAGGCATGTCCGTTATACCTCCCACGACCCGTCCAGGAGTAGCGAAATCATGGAGTGGTTGGAGTATCGCCGGGGAAACCGTCACTAATGCAGGTATTCGGAGTCATGAAGGCGTGGCTACTGCGCATATCGTGTCATCTGGCTTGTTATCCCCGGCAGCTATCTGGCACTGGGTATATTGGGATTCAGAAATATCTAGTGACGAACGTACGGGAACATCTGCTCCAGATTTGCCTAAGATCCCCGGGGTTCATCCATCTCCCTCAGGAGTACTTCGTTTCGGATTCGGAGCATCCCATGTCACGGGTTTGCTTGGTCCCGGAATATGGGTGTCTGATCCTTACGGGCTGACCGGACGGATAGAACCCGTGGCTCCGGCATGGGGAGCCACGGGTTTCGATCCTTCTGTCCCAGGAGGGATAGCTCCCCACCACATTGCGGCAGGCATTTCGGGTATATTAGCCGGTTTATCTCACCCCAGTGTCCGTCCCCCCCAACGATCATACAAATCATTGCGTATGGGTAATGTTGAAACCGTTTCACCTAGCAGTATCGCCGCCGTGCCTTCCGCAGCCTCCGTCGTTGCTGGAACCATGTGGTATGGCTCCGCGACCACTCCAATAGAACCATTTGGTCCTACTCGTTACCAGTGGGATCAGGGATTCTCTCAGCAGGAAATAGATCGAAGGGTTCGATCCAGCCGGGCTGGGAATCTAGGGTTGCCCGAAGCTTGGTCCAAGATCCCAGAGAAATCAGCCTCTCACGATCATATCGGTAATAATCCGGCTAAAGGGGGATCATCCAGAGCGGGTGCGACGGACAGTGGGGATGGAATAGCTGTTGGTCGGTCAGGTCATGCCGTCTCTAGGGACAAGGAAGGACATGAGCCCTTTGCACGTCGTATGCCTACTCCCCCCGAAACACCCCCTGTAGTTCCGGTGGATGAGGAAGGAATTGTGAGAGCCGATGTTCCATCTAGGAGGGCAGAATCCAAGTATGGTGTTGAACAAGTAGGTGTAACCGTCGAGTCTTTTGGCGGTGAACTCGATGGGGTTAGTTTCAGTGATCCTGCCACGGCAAAGAAACATGCTAGACGTGCTCAATCAGGCGAGATTTCTGAATCCGACCGCGCTACCCCAAAGCCTGATGGTGTTCCTCGTAGCAGCCCAAGAGGTTGGTCCACTTCCGGTCACGCTACATCCGCTCTCCCTTTCCCTTCCGGACATATCTGGCACGGCGCCAGAACCCCGTTCAGAGATGTTCCCGCCGGTATCGATCCCGATTCAGATGCTCAAGTTGAATCTGGGACGTCCCAGAAATCGGGAGACCCAACTACGAAAAGACAAGTGGTATTGCAGGATCGATCCAAGACGGTAACCGTTCAACACCATCCCGTCCCCGCGGAACAAGCTCTACCTGTAGCATGGATATGTTGGACTATATCATCTCCGGATAGTACGAAAGCTATTTCCATGTTGTTTCACCGGCCGGATAGTACGAGAGCTATCCCTACATATCCACTCACTGTACACGATAATAGGATCTATGGAAGCATTGGTTTATACATTCCCGCTGGTGAGTACTCCGGGAATAATCCCTCCCGCTATCCCCCTCCGGGACCCACCCAGAATTCGAAGCAGTGGGAAATAAAGGATGATCCGGCGGGCAGATAACAACGAATGACCTTCCCCCAATCCGCGGGAAGGTCGTTCAGACGAACTGACTAATCTCCGTGCTCCCCAGAAGGATCTCTAAGTTCTTCGGAAGGTTGCCCGGAGGCGGTGTACAGAGCATGACCGGTGGAGCTCACGGGTGAACAGGATATAGAGGTGGCGACCGGAATTGCGGTTTCCGTTGCTGGGTAATCCCAGGATGATTCGTTCCCGTTCTCAACATGATAGTACACAAAGCCAACAAGTCTCAACAGATGCAATGAGTTTTACGGCCACACGAATCGACGGTAAAACTAATCCCAGGATCGACGAACCGAGACGAACTGGTGTAGGAAATTCATCGAAACCCCCGAATCCGGAGTATGGCAGAGTGGCTCCTGGATGGGGAACCGCACCCGTCACGGGTGTCGCGATGGCGCCATCCGCGGCCTCTCCAGCTACTATTTCGGAAACTTATAATCCCCCCGTTCCGGTGGATGGAGTCCCTGTGAGTTGGCGACTGAGAGATCCGAAAGGGGGGATCCTTCTGCCCCAACGGAAACGTTTGAGTACCGTGGAATAATGGGTTCTACAACAAATCCTTGGAATACGGGATGGGTAGTAGATTCGTCTAGTTCATAGTATCCAAGCTTGGGATCCTCGAACCAACCCCCGGCAGCTCAATCGCGCGATTCTCCAATGAAAGGATCTTTGGAATACGGGTGTGCGGCCTGCCTAAATCAATCATTGATGATGCGAAGTAATTCGTCATCTCTCCGTAGGATGATACTACCTCGCCGGACACCGAGGAAATAGTTGTTAGCACCCGGAGCGCAGGGTCTCTAGGAGCATCCAGTGACAAGGGGATCGAAACCACGGCCAATCGCATATCCACCACAGCCTCGTTACCCCCCAGTCATCCGACTCGATAAAGGACTTTATTTGTCGGCCGAAGATCCCACGATCCTTTTACCGCAACTATAACTATATCCATGCTTGAGAGGTTAGAGTACCTCCTCGGCATATTCGATCAAGTCAGTGACACTGTAGAGGCTTATCACCCACCGCACCTCCTCGGGAGAGAGCCCACCGGAATATGGTAGAGATCCAAGGCTGAATATCTATCAAGTCGTTAACAGGATAATCTCTATCCCATATTTATATACATCAATGGAGTGAGTGATAGGAGTAAGGGGGAAGATTGTCCAAGAAGCCAGTGATTCAGTGGGGGCCAACTTGGGAATAGGGCGATGGGGAGAAGCATGGTGAGAAGCATTACGCGAAGTGAAAGGGGGTATCGTGCAAGATCATCCGGTTGTTCCAGATAAACTAACTAGTATTCAAGGAAGTTGGTATGTCAGGAGTGCGTTCGCCACTAATGGCGGGACAACATATCCCGTATATCCGCCCAAGCCGCATGAAGGGAAACTTCCGTGCACGGCCTCAGGGGGGGGAGCGCCGGGAGGTACACCTACCTCGACAAAGTATACGATCGGTCCGAGGAGCGTCCGGAAATTCAGGCGATTGCGGATGATATTACTAGCAAATATGCTCCTCCCCATGCCAACACACCCCACCGTCCAGGGGGAATTACCTCGACCTGTTCCCCGGTACAAGTAGCCACTGGTCCTGCCACGACCCCTCACCATCGTCCGACTGCCACAGAAGCTCCTGGCCCCGTTCGATACACGATGACTGAAGTCAACTTTGGTCGGTTAATCCGATCAGTTCATCGATGGCCGGCAAGTACGATGGTTTCGACGATGATTCCGCACGCACCTCGCGTTCATCCTACAGGCGGATCTAAGAAACCCCGTGAACCAACCCGGGTTACAGGCGTAACTCCGGCTGCATCAACCGTACCCCTTGGTGCGACTGGTCATTCCTCACCCCGGGATCAAATCGGTCATCGGGCCGTGAAAACCGCAACCGGTGTACCCGAAGCTATCCCCGTAATAGGATCTCCTTCGGTCGAGTTATCACGCGGGAGTGTTAGTGTAGGTCAATCTACATCGACTCGTTCCCACAGCTCACACACTTCTGCATCACCTCTCCTCACCGCCGCATTTACGCCAATGCACTTTCCGACGACTCGTAAGCAAGGTATCCCGGGTCCTTCACAAGCGAAACCCGTGACGCAATCGATGATAAAGATTAATATTCATACCCTGAGAGACCTCCCGTGGTGATTCCCGATTACCCCAATGCCGTAGATATTCATCCCGAACAACGAATATCCTATGGATCAAGATCTTTTTCGAAGTCTTTTGGGGTTCGGACCGAGAAATGATCGAGAATAGATCTTTCCTAGATAGAGGATGGATCACGGGAGCGTGTGACTCGAACTCTTAAATCGGCTTTGTAGATACTCCATAAAATCCGTCGCATTGACATTTGGGGGAGAGATGCGTTTCTATCCCGATCTCGCCCCTACCTGTCAATATCAATAAGGGAGTTGAAACTCGGGTGCAAGAATATTGTTGGCTCTAAAAAGAGAGTCATCCCCACGATTAAATTAATATATTGAGACCTCGCGAAATCCGGCATGTTATGTTAGAGTGCATAGCTTCACTCTCGAGCGATGGTAAAGGGATTTAGATACGGTGGGGAGATGCATCCATTCCCTATGCACCTCCGATCGAACCGGTATCCGGAGTGAGAGAAAAATCCAAAGAAACAACGAGGAGGCCAGAATATGAACAAGTTAAAACCCATTACGTCCCGGAATCCGGGAGTTTCGGGGAGCGAGCGACTTATAGGGGATAAGACCGCCCACGAAGCAAGAAGCCTGCCTGGTTCTAGCCCACTCGGATAATGAGCATTCGATCCTGGATGGATAAGGTTCCATTCCTGAGAGATTCGTGGATGGAAAGGAGCATTGGGGATTATTCCACAGTCTCTCTTCCGGGTCTCACGACGGAACAAGAATTCTAGTTATTGCTTGAGCCGGACGAGCAAAATCCCCCATGCCCGATCCCACGGGGGGGGGAAGGAACGAATCAAGTATCTGCCTACCCCAATAACGAAGAAACCTGACTCGAGTGATCCCGTACCAAGAGCTAGACTGGCTAAAGGCATGGGACATAATCATCACGGAGAACCCGCTCGGCCTAACGATCCCTCACATACTCCCCCGGTAGTAATCTCGGGTACTATCGCACGCATCACGGGTTTGGCGGTCCCAGAACCATCCATGATTGGGGAACCCGCAAATCCATCTGCAACTCCCTCGGAAACACCGCCCGAACGGCATCCCTCTCCGGTACCCCAAACACCCCGTACAGTGCCTAATAAATCATCAGGAGTTCCTTTAATGGCTGCAGTACCCGTGGGATCATTGACAGTACCTTTCTTAGAAAACGTTAATAGATCCCAGAATCCATCCCGGCGCCCAGTAGCTACAACAGTTCCTCCAACCGGTACTGCAGTAGCTCCTCGGTTGGGTATCGGGGCAGCTTCACCTATTGACCAATCTCTGACTCCAGGTCTATCCCAAGATTCATTATTCTCAATCCTTATTTTGTCAATCTTCCGCCCGATCCCCCTTCCCATCATGTACCTCCCCACTAATAATCCCCCCCCAGTTTCGCGTCGCAGAGTATTTGCCGTTCGCCCCGACGCAAAAACTCTATGATATGTCATCGGTTTCGTTCCCATGATCATGATACGAGGGATTCAAGGAATATTGATCCCTGTAGAAAGAGTCGGAATGATTTCGATCGGTTGGAGTGGTGGCATAAAAGATCTCGATTATTTCATTCCTTCCTATTACCATCCAAATTCGATTGTGACGTATCGTCGTCGGGTTTATCGGGATGGAGAGGCATCAATAAGAAAGAAATGTTACTACTATTATCTATCGAACCCCACGTCGTCCCTCCCGCCCCCTCCGGCAGACGCTCCCCATATTCCGGAATGTCAGTGTTTCCGTAGAGCCTCCCCATATTTGCTCAACGGATCTTTCCTCATTCCAATCATTCTCGGGCGGGAAATGAAATAATCACCTTGACTCCAACATCCACGTACGGGAGGTTTGCTTTTATATGCGCATCGGTACTTCCGAGACATTCAGTTATATATATGCGATCATCGAAAAATCGGCGGGGGTAATCCCGATCGAAGGGAGAGGAATGAGTCGCCGCCGCGGTCGATGAATAGAATATGGTGTATTAGACCAGTCGCTTTTTCTTACCCCGCTGCACAATCTCTGCTCCGGCGACGCGGGAGAAAGTACGTGCAGTCGCTCGGATCCGGCAGGTTCATGCATACCCACCGTAAATACCCCCACTGTTACCCGTCATCGCGTGGGAAGGGACTGAAAAGGTTCATCGAATTCCGATAAGCTTCGTGAATCGCCTCTTCGGGGGTGGGACTTCCATTGGTCCGTATCTCGAGCGGAGGCATTTCTTTCATCATCCCCCCGCCGTGGTGGCTCTCAGAACGGTGAATACTATGATTCGCATTTCGGATAGGCATGGGTACGGCATCCGGCGGAGAATTTCCATTTTGGTATTCTATCATACTTCGTCTGCGATACCCACAACCTCTCTCAATCCTCGATCCAATATTCGAATGAATCTTTTTGGTGATGGTGGCTGTATGCTGTGCAGGATCAATTGTTCCAACGGAGGGTGGTAATACAATGTCCTGAGCAGTTACCTTTCCGGGTCCGGCAAGAGAGATGTATGCCTCCCGCGCCGCGGAAGAATTACTTTTAGGCACGGTTCCTTTCAAATTCATTAAAGTATCATGTACTGATTCCCGGATACCCGCCACCGCGGGATATTCATGGTTTATTCTCGTTGGAGATCTCACGGGAGTTATACACGCTCCTTCCGATTCTCCAGGCGATGCTCTGCGCGTGGCGATCCCCGGGGTATTAGCTTGACCGATTCTGGGTGGGGGTATAATGGGACGACTATGATAGGGACGCTCATTGTCGACCTTGGGTTCGATGCACCTCCAGTACGCGGGTCCCGCGGGTAGCGGTGCTTTGCCCATACCATCACCATTCGCAATTGCGTTTCCCTCTTCCTTCAGTTCACCAGTCTATATGTATCTTCTCTTGGGGGGTCTACATCCATTGTGGGGCATAGGGGTTATGTCGCGCGCAAGGCCTGAAACTGCACCGCTTCCGCGAATGGCTCTCGATGCTGTATCTCGTCCCGGTCCCGGACCAGTTACCACGACTTCGGCTCGTTTCACACCCTGATCGATCAACGTACGAATAGCATTCTCTGCCGCGGTTTGAGCAGCAAATGCTGTACTTTTTTTCGCACCCCCGGATCCACGGGCACCGGCGGGAGGCCGAGGAACCACTTGTCCTCTTGCATCCGCGGCAGTAGCAATGGTATTATTAGGACTTGCCCGAGTGTGGATAACTCCCTTGGGTATTCCTCTACGCCTACCCCCGCGCATACCACTAATCTTTTTCGTAATTGATTTTTTTTCATTGCTCAAATTCTTATGTATGTACGGATGCGGAAGCGATTGTCATCACACGGGATCCGAAGCAATGATCAATTTTGTTTTGCCGAGGAAGCGTTATTATCCCTGCCTTCGCTTATGCTTCGGATCGGGGCGAACTGCCATAGTTTGCCTCCGTCTACGGATCGGTCGACAATTTTCACGGATCTTGCGGACGGGAGCACGGATTTTCGTGTTTGTAGTCCTTATTCCGGTACGATTACTAACTCATTAAAAGAATCTCTTCTATACCATATTTATTCTGAATAGACCCATCATAAAGATTTTGCTCGTGACGCATTTATCATGCATTCTCCATATCCGGTATTATCGAATGTTACCAGAAGTTTGCGGGGCTGTTGAACCTGATCACCATTCGATGCTTTGGTGCGGGGTCGATGAATTGTACGTCCCTTGGTTGAATCGTGAGGGCTCAATTCTGCTTTCGCTCTATCTCCTGGTGGTGTTCGTATATAATTACGTCTGATTCTTCCCGGAACGTGAGTCGGAACCTGGCATCCATTATCCAGACAAACTCGGGGCATGGCATTGGGAGGTGGTTCAGTAACTACTCCCTCCGTTTCGATCAAATTCCGTCTCTTCGTCAGGAGAGAATTCTCCTTTCGAATCCACTCGCATCCATATCTATCATAGTGTGAGTTTCCATTCAGTCATCAAAAGTATTTCTCGTATGGAACGGATCCAGGGTCTGAATCGCCACACGTAACGCGGCACTTCTCCCCCAATCCGCTTCTGCCGAGCTTCCCGATCCGTCGTGGTTCCGCCGGGAGTCGGAGGAATTACCGTTCCCGTTCCACCCGAGACTCTAGGTATATCTTTAGAATTGGGGTATATCCTTAAGCCGGGTTTGCTTATACGTCTCGAAGTGGTTATGCGTGGCTTCCTTACTCTCCCCCGGTACCCCAGAGTCGGAACTGGGAAACGGTTCGTACCTTCTCGGTGCTCCCTGGGGTTCTCCGAAGAACCTTCTTCCACGGGAATCCTTCCAGTGCTTATAGTGGTATTAGTATATGGTATTCGAACCGTCTCCGCCTTCTTCGAGCCAGCGTTCCTCGGAGCGGTTATCATATTGTCAATGGTGTCGTTGCCCGTGGGAGAGGATTATTGTCGATGTAGATAAACATGTTCCTCTTCTTCGAAAGGATTTGCCTGGGATACAATATCCGGATTTACGGTGCGCGCGAAACAAACACAAATCTCCCTGCCTTGGTCAAGTTTGTAATCCGAGTGAGTGGAGGAGGAGGCGCTGGAATCAAGAGAACTGATTGAATCGAATGTCCCCAATTTCGTTCGATCCGAAGTAATTCCTTGTCTCCTACTGCTACCTCCCGGTAGATCCGGGTCGGGGCTTGGACGCGGCGGGGAGTGAATTCGCCATGACCCGAGTTCATACCGTTGTTATCGTGTCTCCCCTACTCTAGTTCCTCGCAATCCTCGTCGTCTCGCTCGCTCGGAGTAGTTAAGTATTGCATTGCATCATTACTGCCGCGAGACGAGGAGTCCACGATTTCCCACTCTTTATTATTCGTAATACTTCGGGGGCTGGGGAAACTGTTTTAGCGAAATTAAATTCTCTTGATTCCCGGGCGACTGGGCCAAAGACCCGAGTTCCCTTGGGATTTCCCTCCCTATTGGTGGCAACTGCTGCGTTGTCGTCGGGTCGTATTGTCATCCCATTATCACGGTTGAGGCCCTTACGGGTACGTGCGATCGCGGCCCTAACTACCTCTGATCCCTTGGGAGGCATATTTGGTACTGCTTCTCCAGCCGCGGCTACAGCTACGTCGCCAGTATTTGCGTATTCGCGATTACTAGCTCCTAAAACTCGGATACGCATCGATTTCCTAGCTCCGCTATTGTCCGCCGCGTTCGGATAAGTTTGAGGTCGAATCGTTTTCTCTTTCGAGGATCATATTTCTCCCCAGCCAGGGAGGGGTTCCCCTCAGTTCCCCCTCTCGCGGGGGCTGGGGCGCGGGGAGGGGGTGGAATATGCCCAACGCCTATATACGTTACGTATATATGTGGATATGCACCAGATACACATCTTCGTTCGATGTTAGAGCATCTTAGAAAGCTTCTTCTATTCTTCATCGGACAGGCGCTCGTGGGTTGTTCCGCGCCTCCTCCGCGGGTACGGTGATGAACCGGGTCCGTACGGGCATTTTGTACGCAGCTATCCCCGTCGCCGCTTTGGCAATAGATTCTGGTACTCCGCTCATCTCGAGAGGTGCTCTACCCGGTTTGACGACGGATACCCAATATTCCGTGGAGCCTTTTCCCGAACCCATACGTGTTTCCGCGGGTCTCGTGGTGATAGGTTTGTCGGGGGGTATACGTATCCATATCTTTCCGCCGCGACGGGCGTAACGGGTGATCGCACGCCGCCCCGCTTCTATCTGCCTGGATGTTATCCAAGCAGGCTCAAGCGCTTGAAGGGCGAATCCGCCGAAGCAGATACGATTGCCTCGAGCAGGTATTCCTTTCATCCTCCCGCGATGCTGTTTACGAAATCTCGTTCTTTCCGGGTTGTGGTCGACGGCTTGATGTTCCATCTCTGCTTCGGAACCGGACACGGAGGTTTACCCTCATCCGGCTCCTCGTGAACAAGATCTCGTTGTACAATGTCATTATACTCGGTATTAGGAAGATAAATATTGTTATATCTGACAGATGTATGAATCAACCAAAATCGGATTGAATAGCGAAGGTTCGAGAAGGGATCTCAAATCTGGTGGGCACTTTCAATATCTATTGACAATACTTATTGACATTTCGGGAGATAACCGTGTTGTCAGTCTTTTCGTACCCAACAACGGGATGATTCGGCAATGTTTCGCGGGCGGGTGTGCGCTCTTGCTGGACCCCCCCACGACGGATGGGCGGCAGGTAAGCCGATCATCGGGTTGTTGCTTCCCCAATCGCCATTCCCAGACATATCTATTCCTCTGTCATTCCTTGCAGTTCATTTCGCCATCCCATTCGGTGGGCGAGAAAGTCTTTATACCTCTCTCCCCCGCCCACAGGTTCCATCGTTCCCACAGCTCCCCCCGGGTTTTCGATCAGGTCGTTTCTCTGCAGCGGGGCCTTCTATCCGTTCCCTTTCTCGCTCGATAGAGTCAATTCTCTCAGTATTCGTCGACTCAAGGCTTTTGATCGGAATCCCTTGGTATTGATACCAATCGATCCCATGCTTTATTACGCCGCTCATCGAGAGGTCACTATTCTCCAGCCGTACGTTATGTAAAAGATGTTTGATGATCCCACTCTCACTATTAGCAACAGTGCAACCCCCCGCTTCGCGAATCAAAATTGATTTTTTTTTGGGGGGGGGGGGCTCTTCCAGCCGGGGTTACATCATGGTTGGTTTTATGGGATCACGGTGGTACGGGGCAGTGAGTCGGGTTCCGGTGCGAACCGGCGGAGAGTTATCGGTTCCCTAGCCCCTCTTCTCCCACCGACCCAAGGGACTTCGATCGAAACGAGTCGCGCACTAGGCGTGGCAACTTGTATAATACGATGTTGTTTTGCGAAAAGATTCCAATTCTATATCACCCGTATCCACACCGTAATTCGGGGATTGTTGGTATCATTGGGCAGGAGCGATTCAAGACTTTTCAAGACTTCATTATTCCTTGCACCGTATGCGGTGAATCGGAAAAGGTTCAGCATTTTGACCCCCCCTTCAAAATCCAGACTTTTGTTCCCAATACTCCGTAAATAGTTCGAGCTGGATAGTAACGATGATCAATTTGGGCTCGTAGGGTTTGTAGAGGGACCCTGCCTTCCCTGGCCCGTTCGACACGAGCAATTTCAGCTCCATTTGGACGTCCTGCAATCTGTATTTTAATACCCTTCCGACCATTCTTCCTCGCCGGTTCAATAGCTTTCTTCATGGTTCTCCTAAATGCGACCCGGTTCTTTAGTTGTAAGGCTATATATTTCGCGGGTATATTTGGTTCTCCGTAAGGTTTCGCTATTTCTGTCAGAGTTATGTGAACCCTCCCGATCCTATCCGATAAATTTTGTTGCACATTTTTCCTTAATTGTTCGATTCCTCGACCATGGCTCTTGATCGGTACGGCTGGGGATACCGTATGTGTTTCCACCGGAAGCGAGTCAGTCTTTCTTCTAATCCCGACACGTTCAATTCCCTCCGCGCCACTACCCTTGGAATCGGAGTTCCATATACGTCCGTGCACGTAAGCGTCGATACAATCACGTACTTGTTTATCTTCCCGAAGATACTTGGAATGAATCTTTGGTTGTGCGGACCGATTAGGATGATGATTTTTGGTTATGCCGGGTCGGAAACCGGGTGGGTTAATCTTCCGTCCCGTGCGCTTCCTCCCCTCCCCGACGAGACTACTAGCATAACATGATTCTCTCGATCAATACGTCTTTCTACATATGTCCATGTCTTACTACGATGGCTGCATGGCGAGTATGCTTACGCACCGGATAAGCCCGTCCCTGGGCCCTAGGCCGGAGTCTCTTGGAGGGGGTTCCTTTACCCACCTCAGCCCCGCTTGCGAATGGTTTAGCTTTGCTCAGGCCCGAGGTTCGACTAGCATTCGCGGCTGCTGGGGGGACTAATTGTGAAACGGGATAACATGCTCGATGGGGCATAAATTCCAATATCATAGGTGCTTGTTCATACGGACGATAACGAATTTGATCAACTACTCTGCGTGTCTTACTGGCAGATATATTGATATGCTTAGCCAGGACCTGGGCCCCCCCGGGACCCGACGAGCCATCATTCCTCGTTAATCACCTCCTAATGGGGTTAACGACGAGATTTCTTATCACTCCCCGCGTGTCCTCGAAAGGTTCGAGTGGGTGCGAATTCCCCCAGTCTGTGACCCACCATACGATCCGTCATATAGATAGGTAAATGTTCTCGCCCATTGTGAACAGCGATTGTATGACCAATCATAGTGGGTACGATGGCGGATGCACGAGGCCAAGTGACTATTACCTTCCCCCCCCCCCCCTCGCCAAGGCTCCCGATCTTCCCCGGCAGGCGATCGGCTACAGAAGGACCTTTTCTTGGTGAACGTGTCGTTCTGAACCACCCTCCGCTCATTCTCTTTCCTGGCTGGTCTTACGGCGACGAAGAATATAATTATCACTATATCGATTCGTCCTACGGCTTCTCCCGAGTGCAGCACGACCCCAGGGGGTCGAAGGCTTTTTCCTACCAATCGGGGCCCTGCCTTCACCACCCCCATGGGGATGATCCACGGGGTTCATAACCACTCCCCGGACCCTGGGGCGCCTGCCGAGCCGACGTTCGGATCCAGCCTTACCCAAAGCCCGATTATTGAGATCGACATTGCCCGCTTGTCCTACAGCTGCTGGGCGGTTCTGGGGTATTGAACGAACTTCTCCAGGTGGTGATCCTGATGTAGCCAATTGACCTTCCTTCGCAATAGGCTTTGCTGGAGCACCCGCCGCTCTAGCTGATTGGCCCCCCTTCCCAGGTGCTATCTCGATGCTATGCATAGCTGTGCCCAAAGGCATATGGGTCGAGGTAGACTACTTCTATCCGCGGGGGATAGAGATCCCTTCCCGAACTGCACGAGCCCCTCTCAAGGCATACAGCTTTCTAGATGGATAGAATCCTATTCAATTGAACAATGAATTTCATCTCACCAATTCGATAAGTGAAAAATGGAGTTTCGAAGATTCGCCTTTCACATCTCAGGTCTACCCTTACATCATCTGGCCCATGCTTCCAATGCGGCATCAGAATGAGTGACTTTAGTAAATTGCGCTCACATATTCCCATGTACCGGACGACTTGGGGGGCATATCTAACAATTATTTCTCCGTCAGCACGTATTGCTGCCGCTACCCAGCTTCGGAATTGCCTTTGACCGTCGAATCGAATGTGAATAACTTTCCTAACTAGGTGTTTGGGAACAAACCCGCACCTTCTATACGTACTTCAGGCGATACGGTCTTCTCCGTGTTGTCTTATCTCTGAAGTCAATGATGAATATATAGCTTAGTCACCCGCTGCCGTCCCCCTTCGGTCTCCTTCCAGGGTTATCCCGGCAAACGCGGAGCGATTGAATTAGTGGTAGATTTATGAGTTATGCTTCAAACCCAATCGGTCATTTCCGACGACGTAAATTATTGGTTCAAACCGCACTCGAAGGTGGGGCATTTCCTACTGTAGTAGGGGCGTTTGGACCAGTCAGAATAGCATCTCCAATCCTGATTCCCTCGGGGTGCGAAATATAACCCTTATCGCCGTCCCCATAATGTGCGAGACTTATGTACGCATTACGATTGGGGTCATATTCCACGGTGACGATCTTTCCGGGTACACCTCTCTTACTCCGTCGAGGATCGATTTGACGATACAGACGTTTGTGACCGCCCCCTCTATGCCGGCTAGTAATAATTCCGCGGCTGTTACGCCCTCTCCGGGGAGTAAAGCCGGAGGTTAATCCCCTCTGGGGATCGGATCGAACTATATCCCCATAATCTAACACGGATCGATCGCGTGTGCCCGGAGTACATGCTCTGTATGAGCGGATGGCCGTATTAGTGGAATACGTATTTTCTGTAACAAAATCATTCTGTTTGCCCGGAAATAGTGGAACGGGATAATTGGGTCGAGGCGTTATAACCATTCGTTTGCGGCGAACCCGGCGCGTCGAACCTGCGTACCTTCCCTTCCCGGGGGGTCGGTGACTGTTAATGGCGACCACTCTCACGTTAGAGGACTGCTCGATCCGACGTTTCATTTCAGTCTTATTCGGATTTGACTCGGCATTGGAACTGTATTGTTTCTTTTCCGGCGAACGAATGGCTTTGTCCGTAGGCACCGGGTTCTCTACCCCCCCCGTAATTCACCACTCCCTTCCCACCCGGTGATCAGGTTCTCGTTCCGCCAGTCCTACGATGCCTATACCTCTCGAGGGTGATTGTAACGAATCCTATAAGTATTGTATAGCTCTCCGTCCCGTCGATGAACATCAAATTCGTCTGGCAAGGAACCTATTTTCATGCCAAGAGCTATCTATCTCCCCCCTCCGTCATTGCATCCAGCAGGAATTGAACCCGCAGATTCTCCAATTATGAGTTGGGTGCCTTAACCATTCGGCCATGGATGCTGGACCTGGCCCAAGCCAGCCATTTTCGGGAGTATACCCGATTCGGCGGAATCGGACCAGATCGGGGGAGGCACGAGTTTTTATTTATTGGAAAACTCTATCTTCTTCTTCTTCTTCCTCTAAAATGATGTATGAATGCTCTCCCCTGCGCCTTTAACACAGAATTTAGGATCTGTGTTAATACGCTCTCCAAGAAGTTTATCCAAATCATAGTTATCTTCTTCCAAGGGTTCCCGTGAATAATTTTTTTTACACTCTCAAATAACTCGAGCGGCATCCCCCCCCCTGCCGCGGTTCGCCCGGCGGCTGTTTTTACATGGAGGATAATTAAGAACGCTGTCGGAACAGCGGTGAACAAAGAAATAGCTAGAAACGCGAGGCTCATGCTTTCCATAATTTGGTTCTCCTTTTTTTTTATTTGATCGCACCTGGGTCCAATCCCATTACGATCAAGATTACAGATATCGCCTGGACACCGAATTGATTCAATATTGATTCAATTTGGTTAATAGAAACCAAGGGGGAGGGCTTGTGTTCCAAGTCCAGCCCAGTCTGAAATACCTAATACACGGGGTACATCAACGACGGTATTAATATGATAATAGCATGAAATGAGTATTCTGTCTATAACCGAACAACACCACAAAAAGGATAATACGATTCTCCTCTGCACCGAACCACCATATCCTCTGTGTCTACCCCGTCACATACTAGTCCATGAGATTCCCTTGTCGACTACCCGAACGATATACCGGAGACATAAATATATATATATGTATATGTCTCTGTTTCACACACCCCACGGATTCGGTGCGGAAGGAATGCTTGAGCTCATCACGCTTCGGGCGAATACAATATTGCGTTCAACTAATAGACTATTATCACTGGGTAGGTGAATCGTGGGGTCCCGAGATCCCCCAAACACTCTTCCCACCAACTATCTCATGTCTCATGGAGTCTCGAATCGACAGAAAATAGTATGCCTTGAAGAGGATTCGAACCTCCAAGCTTGTGAGCACGAGATTTTGAGTCTAGCGTGTCTACCATTCCACCACCAAGGCTATCCTCCATATCGTGATTGCCATCCCGCATAATCCATTATACGAATTAGACTTCGACATGATTATGGAGCTAATTCCATCAATATCTATCAGTCCACCGTCAGGGTTCCTACCAATTTACACCAATACCCGATACGATCATAAACAACATATGCTGGGTGTGATCACGCATGACCATCTGGAAATGAAGACCAATTATTTGGATCGGTCATGGAAATTCCAGAGGGGATTGAGGGCAGGTGGGCTGCCGATCCGACCCCCACTTCAGCCCCGCACTCCCCACCACGATTCACACAATCTACTTCCTGTATGATCCGTCACGCCGATTCATTGGTCGGATCTAACGCTTAGTCATTTCCCGGAGTTCAGGAATATGAATGACAATATGCCTGTGATACGAACTCGTCCCTGGTGGGATGAAGCAACTTCGTTCATTCACCCATCTCTATAATTTTCATTCATCCGGGGCGATAAGAAAATCCCTGATTGATTAGGTATATTATCCCGAGCGGTGGTAGTAATGGGATTTATTGTTAGTCCCGGGGACGCAATCGCACGTGGCATCGTACTAAGTTCGATCAAGCTTTCCGGTGGGTGCAGAGAAAACAACGAAGAGATTATATTATTCGTCGCGCGGGGAGTCACCCTCCTGCCGCCCCGCTCACCCATCAACAACTTAATTATCTTTGAGTGATGGTATATAGAAATAACACTCGTGGAAAGTCCGATCGGTACTGATAGGTATAAACCTGCCTGCCACCCGCACCAGAATGGATAGGGTTTCCCGGAAGGACCTGGTGGCGGAGGGAAACCTCCCAGGGGTGACGGGCATGAGGTGGGGCGAAGAGCTAACAAAGGATCTTCCCTACGCGACCCGGCATAATCCCGAATGCTATCTGTCCCCGTCCGTGAACCAAATAGCGCGATGCAAGCAAAAGCTCCCAAATTCACGGATATATATGGAATGACGTGTAAGTTGACATGCTCGCGTATCCACTCGTCGGGCTCCCAGCAATCATTCCGATCGTAAGGTAACCAATTTGGCTTATTGGGGGATATGCGGGCATACGTTTCATGCTTGTCCGAGCAATCGCGATTAGATTACCCAGTATCATACTAAGAATAGCCAATGTCTCTGAAAGGAAATGCCATTCATCCGAAAGGGGAGAAAGAATATTGAAGATTCTGGTGGCTAGGGCCGAAGCAGCTACTTTCGGGGTGACAGGGGGGGAAGCAACGACTGGGGTGGGGGAGTTAGGGTCGGGAGTAGGGTATGAGTCACTCCTCCCTCTCGTTCAGAACCGCGCATGAGACTTTCATCTCACACGGCTCCCGGGTGGTGGGAGGGCGGGTCCGTCTCCCCCATCGCCCTCCCCGCGTATGCATAGGATCTCATTCCCGAATCCATAGGTAGGAATGATTAATCCCTGGCTTTCCGGGGGATCCATCAGTGAGTGGTTCCTGCAGTGGTGGAGTACTGATCCGTCCGATTCCTCCCCGGCAATCTCGGATCGGCAGACATGAAATTCGGTTCTGCGTACGAGAAAACCATCTGATTTTATTCGTTCCCAATGGCCATGGGATGGGGCTGTTCCGGGGCGATCTCTTGGTTGACGTATGTATATGCTTCTCGAGTACGCTCGCAGTTCTTGAAGGATGGGAACTAACCACGTAGCATCCGCATACTCAAAATGAATCCTTTTATGCATCATGCGTCACTATTCCGATTCTTTGTATCAACTACCCGTCATGACTCGCGAGGAATCTTTATTCAGTGATGCAGAGAACTTATCACTCCGCTTCGCCCCAATTACGTTACCCAGGCGGTGCTACAATGACTTTGTTTGGCAGAAGTTTTGCTTCGATCCGAGTGAGGATAGCAGTCTCCCTACACCGCATGCCCAAAAATCTTTGGCTTCATACTCAATGCCATGCAGGGGAATAAGTATCTATTCGCCGTTTGCACCACAAGTTGAACAATTATTGAGTGAAACGAATCGCACTCCTTCATAGACGTCAGGAGTCCATTGGTGAAAAGGGACTGAGGAAGGTTTGGATACAATTCCTACCATTATGTATGCGTACAAGCGCGATCGAGGTTCCCGCAGAGTTCTGCATTTGTGTCTCTACGAGACCATTCACCATCCCCCACGGCTGAACCTCCCCCCCCGATGGACCGTGTAGCCAGGGAAAACCATGAACCAAGATGGAAGAACTTGTTCCACCCATAAGTGAGTATTTTATGGTTGCCTCATTAGATCCGACATCCCTCCTGGTGCATCCAGATAATGGATGGAGACGTGGACTCGAGCATTCCGGAGCTACAAAGATAGTTACTGGGTCATTAGCACCACATAAAAACATTCCCCCCCCCTAAAGTAGCTGCTGGGACGAACAACGGGGATTCTGTCACGGCCATTTTTGTGCATCGGAATCGGAAGTATTCTGCGAATGAAGGGATACATTACATAATGTTGAACGTAATAAAATCGAGGATTGAAATATGTCGTCAAGGGTGTTTGTCTGGAAACCACACGGGAGGCTAATAATAGGTTCTTCTCTCCATTGAGAGAACGGTACCGTGATGCTTACTACCGAACCCGTCAAGGAGATGTATGACCAAGATGTATCTTTCTCGGAGGTCAAGTCCATGGTCGAGAGAATGATTGAACTGGGAATCGGGATACATTCTGGTGGAATAGTACTTCCGTGCGTGCAGGAAACGCGAATCAGACTCTAATTCCGTAAGATCTTTAAGATATGATTGAAATTGAACATGGATTCTTGTACACGATATGCCGGGGAAATGAAATCAATCATTTTCTCCAGCGAAACAACTTAGGCAATATCCTCATCCCCTCATCGGTTACCAAGATTCCAACGACTGAGAGTTGTGATAGGGGTAGAGATCAATATTTTCCCTCCCATATTTATTTGGAAGATGGTACGGTTAAGTACCCGAGATTTCTTATCCGTTACCGCGTGATGAGCTAGCTCTGATAGGGATGCCAGCTGCTGGTAAGGACCCGCATCGCGATTACGCAGCGTACTCTCCGCTCCTCTATCCGATCGGAATCACCAATTCGATCACACACGTATATAATTAGTGAGTTCTGATTGATTCACTTATACAGGCGGGAATTCGCGGAAGCTCTATTGGCCTCTGCCATTCTGTGAGTTTCCTCTTTCCTGCGTATAGCATTGCCGCCATCCCTGGCGGCATCCATCAATTCGAGACTTGGTTTGGGAGCCATATTTCGTCCTGGACGTTTTCGAGATGCCCATGATGACCGACGGATAGCAGGTGCTTTTCCTCGTGCGGATCCCATCTCGGTGGGGACCTGGTAGGTAGATCCGCTCAGACGTCGCGCTTTCACCGTCGCATCGGGAGTCACCCTACGTATTGCTTGACGCGGAATAGATAATGGATTGTTCTTCGTCTCCCGCTCCACATCCCTCATGGCGTTATAGGGAATTCCGTAAGCCAGTGATTTTTTCCCGTGCTTAAGGGCATGATTGACCAACACGTTAACCAATCGGTTACAATAAACTGGATCGGCTTTTGCATTCGCCCCTCCCGCATTACTTCGACGTGACATGAATATTGGAAATAATTTAGTAATTCTTTTCACGAAAGCCTGGGATTGATTTGCTTCGGCCTTCCCGCTCCGCATCGTAGGGTGGATCTTTCGAGCCGCCATCAAAGATCTCCCTTCAAACCGTACATACGATTTTCACCGAATACGGCTTTCCGCACCACTACATAGATAGAATTATCTCCATCACCCAGTATTTTGTGGATTAATAGGATACCTATCTATACGGAATGATACTCACTCACCCTCTAAGGTTGGGTATCCGTTTCCTTCTCCTTTCCACCATTACCCGTTCGTCCCGTCACCCGTTCGTCACAGTCGGGAGTCTTGTATTCCATATATCTACACGATACAATGGGTCTAATAAAGGTGCGGAAGAATCGGTGCTCAGTAGTGCCATTCCATCCCAACTTGTTCCAACGCAGCCAAGCGGCTCGGATTCCCGCGGTTACGCGGGGGGGTTGAGGTAAACCCCCTATTCCAAACGATCAAGTAGTATCTTAGACCCTGGATATATCTGATTCCAATGAATCTCACTACTGATTTCCCGCTCCCACCACTGTAGCCCGCTTCAGTCCCCATCGGGTACTTTCGTTTCTGGGTCGGCTACACAATCGTCTATGTGTTTCTGGCGATCGACACGGCATCGTTTGACAGACAATGACGCAAGTCCTAGATAATGGTATACAACGCACTAGAACGCCCTTGCTGACGATCCTTAGCCCCTACGGCGGCATCTAGATTCCCTCTAGCAGTGTGATGCCTTACACCAGGTGGATCCTTAACCCTTCCGCCTCTCACTAATACTAATGGATGTCCCTGCGGATTATGGCCAATACCCGGTATATATATGGGCGGTGACCCCGAATCCGGAGGTTGATCGTATTCCAGCAACCTTTCGTGAAGCGGAGTTTGGTTTCCTGGGGGGTGGGGTCGTGGTGGGGAGGTCGACGGGTAAGTTACCCTCACCGTCACTCTACGGAACCGTACATGGGACTTTGGCTTCATACGGCTCCCCGTTCAATCTGTTTGTACTCTTAGCCCAGACCTGGATACCATGCGACGCGGGATTGAAAACCAGCCAGCCGTCTCTCCACCCCCCCCTGGGATTCCCCGACTGAAGGGAATAGTATATTTCCCCTCACTCCAATACGGTAATGCATATGATAGTCGATCGAAGTGACGGATCGTGAGATGAACTAAACCTACACAACCTCACGCCGAATGCCTCCTCGGTCGACGTAGCTGCGTCTCCATATACCACTCCCTCCAACCGCTAAGTGACGAGTTACGTAGAATCGACGGGTTGATATGAGCTTATCCATGCGGTTATGCACTATCCAAACGGGAATCAATTATATACGACGCGATGGATTGGGGTCGGCCTTCGTGCTTAATTCCGCCGGTCGGCATACGCTATCTGGGCCAATTCCGATGACCTACGCGCGAGGGATATGATATAATGTGCTGCGCACCGAACCATATCTAATCAACCGCTAGGGGTTCGTAGTGGGTGACAGCGGCGGCATCTCTCTCTCTCATCTCACCATCCTCCGCGTGGTTTTCATGCAACCGGGGGGGCTAACTAACTAAATGGGGCGGCTAGTTCGAGAGGGGGTAGGATCGCATCGGGTCGGGGGAGAGGGAAAGGGGCCAACCCGCGAATGTACGCCTGCCTCGCCACAAGATAGTAGTTCTTTAGTGGCGTTAGACGACGACGCGGCGGAACCCCCCCACACAGTTCGGTGGATGATTGTATTCCAGGTGCAGCATAATCAATGTGTGACGAATGGAAGGGAATGGATCTCGCCGGGGAGTCCAACCCGAATCTAACTCAACGTCCGGCGTTCGAAGGATCAGTTGGTAATTGGAATCGGGAAAAGCATTTATCATTACTATTATGTATTACATTACGACGACGCCAATATTATGTATAATATAATGTTCGAATGAATTTCAATGGATGGATGAATACTGTGGGTGGATCCGCATCAGATACGAAACATGTAACGAGCGGCATACGAGACCTGACCTGACCCGACCTGGGGTGCAAGCAATCATTTCTCTTCCCACAACGGAATTCATCATCGCGGGATCACTCACGTGATACAGTAGTAAGGCTGCGACTCTATCTCGGTCCCGGGAAAATAATGATGTGGTTTTTGGCAACCAACCGTTCGTTTCGCCCGTCACTTCCATTCCACAGTTGTTGTTGCTGCTGCTACCACGCGCAGACGGGCGGCGAGCGGAATGGGAATGTTACCTACCGAACCCCAGACCTGGGCAGTCTGTTGTATCCCTTAATCAATTAATCGATTAATTAATCCTCTGGGAGCTTGCGAAGGACTCGAGCAATAATTCCCAAGAAATCTGGTAGATAATGCTTGGAGGCGGAAATGGATTAGGCAAGAGCATTCTTGGGATTGGTATCGGTATCATCCACGCGAGGTACCGACGAGCAGCGACGAGTAGCATTGTACCCAGCCGCCGGGAACCAACCGTGGGTGGTGGGGATTAAGACCACCCTCCCCGAGCCATCCGCCGCTCCCTCAAATAGGTTTGGTTCGAAGCCACCCCTATTCCATCCATTCGTCGGCGGGATAGATCACTCGTTACCTTCATGGCTCCCCGATATACCCCCACGGGAAGGAGAGGCAGGTGATGAATAATGCTAACTCTCGGGGGGGATCATGTCAGCAGGTTAACCCCTCACGAATGGGAATGGCGGAGATCGATCGGATGGGGAACAGGTGACCCCCAATGCACGGGTTTACTTACTGGCTGGGGCTAATACGAGAATTCTGACCGAACGAAATAGGGTCGGTCCGCTCCAGAAACGCATCATGAAGTTCCAGGGGTCGAAGGGACCCATCCTCCGAATGAGGTGGTTCCGGCGGATCCGGCGGATCCGGCGGTGTCGACCAAGCCCTTGTGCCAGCCAGAGTAATATACGTACATAGAGCAACTGTTGTACGAGGAGTCAATAATATACTGTCTAATGATAATCATTTGGAGATACATGGTATGCGCGCCTGGGTCCCCAGATCCGATTCGATCAATCTAGTGAAGTCCTTTTAGGCGCATCCGAGATCCCCGTTCGTGGATCCTACGAATAATCGTATGGACTACACCTAGTTAGTTATTCTCGCATCAGCAGTGTTGGATCGAATCAAACATGCTGGAAAAAGAAATATCGCCGCCCCTGTGCACAACCCGCCAATCTATTTGGTTTGGTGGAGGACGAAAAACCAACCCCATATGCCATGGCTCGAATCACCAGCAGGAATCGATATTTCCAATGGGGATTACTCGGCGATAGAATTCAATCTTTTCATTTCCG